ACGTGTAGATACTGATAGAATAGTATCTAAATTCTCCTATGAATAAACGAATTGATGGAACAATTATGCATATAGCTTATCGAGGTATGGGGTGTGAAAACGGGTAAATATTCGGGTAAAAAATTCTAAAGTAAATGTGTAACTACACCGATAAGCTAATATTAACTCGTCAAATATTTAGGAAGATAAACATAATAGGCATAGGTTATTCAGATGTAACTGGGTGAAAAATATTATGTAATCGCATCGAAATGCTATTACGAAACAATTCTTTATCCAAAATTCATTTGAACGAGGAGCCGTATGAAGTTGTAATTTCACGTACGGTTTCGTAAAGTGACGGTGAAGGTAACTTATCCCGTTAACTTTCACACGACAACACCGAAGAAACCAAATTCCGCCTTACGAAAAGTTGCTCGTGTTAGATCAACATCTGGCTTCGAAATCACTGCATATATTCCGGGTACGGGACATAATTTACAAGAACATTCCGTTGTCTTAGCAAGAGGAGGAAGAGTTAAGGATTTACCTGGTGTGAGATATCATATCGTGAGGGGGGCATTGGATGCTGTAGGGGTAAAAGATCGCCATCAAGGACGTTCTAGTGCGTCGTATATTACTCCCCAAGAATTGTATCATTTTCTACGATATCTTGTTGATTGCTACAAACATGTAATTTCGTAGCTGACCCAAAAACTTTCATCCTTCATGAAGGGGGGACCTAAGCAGGCTACTGCGAGAACCGGATTAGTCTACGCTGTCTCGTGTGACAAATACCTAGGGTTCTATTCATATCGCATTATTGCAATTCCTTCTCGTTCCAATTAGTGTAATGAGATATCTACTTTTTTGGGACAAGTAGAGACACGAGTAGCAAATAACCAATAAATCCTGCGAGGAATGGGGTAAAGAGTATAGCTTAAACACCACCGACTCAAAAAGACCTAAGGGTACTTCAAACAAATTAAGGGATTTTAAAATACGAGATTTTCAGAGGAGTCAGTAATGGAAACGGATACTCAATCGGAAATGAGTAAGCATCATGAAAAGATTGATATGTCGAAAGCTGTATCCGTTGAAAATCGGATGTACAGTTTGAGGGAAGATTATTAAATCCATCCCACAATATGGAGTTAAGAGGTCAAAATAAATTAAATAAATCATCTCAGGATGAAAAGATATTGCTTCAATCACTTATACTATGTCACGTGAAAATGCTACGGAAGAAAAAACTACAAAACCCGACCCGATATACCGAAATCGATTGATTAGTATGTTAGTTAACCGTATTTTGAGAAACGGTAAGAAATCGCTGGCTCATCGAATTCTTTATGGGGCGATGAATAGTACGAGACGTGATACGGGGAAGAACCCATTACTCATATTACGTCAAGCCATGATTAAAGTGACCCCCGATGTAGTGGTAAAGGCAAGACGTATAGGTGGATCGACTTATCAAGTCCCACTAGAAGTTGGTTCGATGCAAGGAAAGGCATTAGCTATTCGTTGGTTACTGACAGCATCACGAAAACGTTCAGGTCGAAATATGGCTTCGAAATTAGGTTATGAATTAATCGATGCAGCTAAAGATAATGGAACGGCTGTGCGTAGAAAGGAAGAAACTCATAAGATGGCAGAAGCTAATAGAGCTTTTGCACATTTTCGTTGATCCAAATATTTGGATCATAAAAATGTAGTAATACTACCACTCTATCTAGAAATATTTAGATATCCATCAAATGTTTCTTGCGATATCTGTAATTAATATGACTGTGTCGTACTAATTACAGATCCCGCAAGAAACATTAGTAATGACTACTTACTCCAGATTCGGTTTCTTGCGATGACTCATGGATCAAGATCTAAGACATTGTATTAATAATTCATCCCGCAGACATTTTTATGAAATTAGAATTTGATTTATTTGTCCCATACGGAAATACTATTTTACCCGAATGTATTTCACTCCTTGGTCTATTAATTATTTTCTCAATCGATTTGACATCCGATAGGAGAAATATCACTTCATTGTATTCTATTGCTTTGGGAAGTCTCCTAATAACGACTATTATATTATTATTTGGGCTGGAAACAGAATCAGTTATAACTCCTTCAAGTTCACTTGAAGCAGATGGTTTCAGTAAAATATTTCAACTACTAGTAGTACTATCCTCTACGATATGCATATTTATATCTATCGAATATATTGAATGTACGAAAAGTTCAACCACCGAACCTTTAGTATTCCTATTAACGGGTACTATAGGGGGGATGTTCCTATGCGGTGCTAATGATTTAGTAACAATTTCTGTATCCTTAGAATGCTCAAGTCTATGTTCCTATTCATTATGTAGTTACACGGGAAAGGACATCAGATCGAATGAAGCTGCAATTAAATATTTGCCCATGGGTGGATTAAGTTCCTCCATCCTAGCATACGGTTTTTCATGGTTATATGGTTCATCGGGAGGAGAAACAAATATGCAGAAAGTAGTTAATGGTCTTCTACTATATAAAGAAATTATCAATCCCACAGGACTCTCTATCGCATTCATATGTATCATAATCGGACTTGCGTTCAAACTATCCTTAGTTCCTTTCCATCAATGGACTCCCGATATTTATGAAGGAGTGTGACCTGTGTCTCAAGAGTTGAAATTATGTATGCAAGAAATCTTTGTTCTTACCAATAATTCATCGTAAAAAATCTGATAGGAGTTTTGTATAGGCAAATATGCTTTCCACTTGGACCGAGCCAGAATTCTTGTCGAAATTAAAATTTATGATAGAGCAGAATTTTAAACATGTATTTCTAGGAGTAAGAATTATTTGAGAATGGAAAAAATTATCAGGGATAATTCTTTCCAGACATATAAATCTGTAATAATTCGTTAAATGAGTAAATGTGCAAAGTTGCTCTTCCCTACCATGTGGTTTGTTCCTATCCTTCGAAACAGACAAAAGTGATGGAGGGAGTATTCATCAGTACGAAACGATCCTAAAATGAGAATCTATGAAGCCTATCGGGACAGAGTAAAAAAATCGAATGATAGAGGGAAGTGAAAATCATTGAAATGTTAGGATTCCCCGGAAAGTTTTGGATTCATCGTAACTCTTTTACACAGACGCGGGGAAGGTAATCTCAATAACAAGGAACATTTCTTTAATTGATTCATTACTTAGGAGCCGTGCGAGATCAAAATCTCAAACACGGTTTTGAATGAGGGAAAATGCATGGGGTTTTCCGACTCTGACTCACCAACTCCAGTCGTTGCTTTTCTTTCTGTTACTTCAAAAATAGCTATTATAGCTTTAACTACTCGGATTTTGAATACTCTTTCCATACCTTCAACGAATGAATGGAAACTCGTGTTGGAAATCTTAGCCATTTCAAGTATGCTAATGGGTAATTTGGTTGCAATTACCCAAACGAGTATGAAACGGATGCTTGCTTATTCCCCAATAAGTCAAATGGGATATATAATAATTGGATTAATAACCGGTAATTCCGACGGGTATACCAGTATGATTGTTTATATCTTTTTCTACATCTTCATGAGTTTAGGAACCTTTGCTTGTGTGATATCGTTCGGATTACGAACGGGAACGGATAATATTCGAGACTACGAGGGACTATACGTAAGAGACCCCTTATTGGGTATTTGCTTAATACTATGTATCTTGTCCCTGGGAGGTATTCCTCCACTAACTGGTTTTTTCGGGAAATTATATCTATTCCGGTGTGGCTGGCAAGCAGGTTTTTATTTATTGGTTGTAATAGCACTAACCACAAGTATAATTTCGATATACTATTATTTGAAGATCGTCAAATCAATAATGTATTCTAAGAAGAAGCAACTTAATCCTTATATAGAAACCTATATCATTTCTTCAACTTTCTTCACGCAAAAAAATTTTATCAAGTACATTATCTCTCTATGCACTATTGGATCCATATTTTTAGGATTAGTAATAAATCCTCTTCGTTATTATGTTCAAGAGATTATAGAATTAAGTACTCGTTCTCTAAATTAATGAGACACAATTGATAATGATTTTGGGAAGCAGTACTCCTGCGGAGGAAAAAAAAATCTATGTGATGAATTGACATATAATTCGTCGCATAGAGCCTTGATGGTGAAATGGTATACACGCAAGATTCAAAATTTTGTGCCGCAAGCATGGAGGTTCGAATCCTCTTCAAGGCAATATACATTCGATTCTATTGAATAAATATTTTATATGTTATACTGCGTTGGTAATAAATATGAAGATAAAAGGTTTGACCAACTTCTTCTACAATTCTTCGAAGTATATCGATATTTTTTCCTTTTTTGAACAGTCTCTCATAAAAAAAAAAAGCATTGAAATGAGGCAATCTTCTATGGAAGTTAATATCTCAGCATTTATTGCTACAGCTCTGTTTATTTCAATTCCCACAGCTTCTTTACTCATTCTGTACGTACGAACAGCTGGTCAAAGCAATTGAATTTATTAATAAAATAGATTTCTCTGTGATGGAAAAAGAAACATGAATGATTCAATGTCATTCATGTTTCTGTTTGCAACACTCGGTCCATCAAAATATTGAATTGTAAAATACAATGAACCATATGGAGTTAGGCCCCGGTACTATGGTGGGGGTAGCTTTGGTAGTAGCAGGTACACTCCCATACGCCCTTAGAACTAGGGAACCCCACGTTTCGAGAGGTGTGATTTCTGAGTGTCCCCAAAATCCTGAATTTCAACATATTCATAACAAGGTATTGGTATGAAACTTGAAAATAATAGATTGGAAAAATCCAACATCGGGAAAAATCTATGGTTAAAATTTTTCAACTATTTTTAAGTTATTTCGAAAACGGGCTTGGATTTTAAGTCCAATCGATGATGATATTCTTGCTAGTGATGACATTCCCATTATGTATTTTCCCTTCTCCTTTCCTCCCGAAGATGGAGAAATGGCATTCGCAACGGAATCTAATACGAACCTAAAAAGATATGGAATTTTGGGGGTGATGTACTAGGAAATAAAAATTCTTCCCCGTTAATGAAAGTGATGTAGGAAGATTGGGGAAGGATGTAGACGATCCAAAAAATTATTTTTCTAATTGGTAGGGATTCTGAGCAAATTTGAGTATACAATTTCTTTATTTTGCCCAAGCCATACAGATTTGAAAATATCATATATGGTTTGTGAGGGGGGAGCTTTAATATTCTATCCCGATATCATGATTTTTTCTTCTCCTCCATCGGGTTATTATGTGGAGGAATTCTTTTCTTCCAAGGTTGGCGATTGGATCCTATTCTTCTATCATCTCAGATACTTCTCGGCGGAAGCACTATATTTTTCATGGCGGAAAGTCTTTATTTACGAAATGGTCTAAATCGCGAGAAAAATCGGAACCCAATAGATACTGATCCAGAATTCCGAAAAGAGAGACAAAAGTATAGTCAAAAAAAGTTTTCGATTAATAGAAGGGACTGGGAAGAAGATATATATCCTACAACACATATTTCTTATAGATATAGAATTAGATAGGGGCATTGAATCCACGTGAAAATTCAATGACCCCGAAGATACCGAAACAGATGAATCTATAAGCCACTTCTCCCCCATACGACGAGTGAGAGGGAGAAGGTAAAAACGACCATTAGTGCACCCCAAGCTATACTAGTAATATCCATGAATTATTCCCGATTCTGTTCCAATAGATACGGCAAATACATATAATAGATTTGACAGATACATATAATAGTATATGTGATGGATATCTTCAAATCCATGTTTTTTTGATTTCTACCAATTTCATACCCAAACAATTTATTTATTAATAAATAATCGCTAATTGAAAAATTAGAGGGATTGAATTGCTTCTTCCAAAAAAAAAAATTATGCTGTTTATGGGTTGATTATTATACAATAGATCGAAAAAACATTTCAAACGTGGCAGACTATATTACATAGGGCATAACAGTTTGTTCTTGGAAATATTGAAATGACCAACCCGCAATTTATACATTCCATCCATAAAGTGACACCCGGATTCGAACCGGGGATGGTGGATTTGCAATCCACCGCCTTACCACTTGGCCATGTCACCTTCTATGAGAAAATATATTTGAGTTAATCTATTTTTTGAATTATACTACACGATTCGAGAAATGTGGAAGAGCAATATTAGACAGATAATTTATTACTTGTTGGTTCGGGATGATGAGAGAGGAACCGACTCAAGCTTGAATTTCACCTTCTCAGAAGTACTACTGAAAAAATCTCCACCAACATCTTGAAGAAAAATATGCAAACTCTTGTACTCCCCGAATTCGGAAGGATACAATTCGAAGGATTCAATCGTTTCATCACCCAGGGTTTGATCGAAGAACTTACAAATTTTCCAGAGATTGAGGATACGGAGCGAGAACTTCAATTCCGAATATTTGGTGATGAGTACATATTGACAGAACCTTTTTTTGAAGAAAGAAATGCTGTATATCAATCTGTTACGTATTCATCAGATTTATATGTACCTGCTAGATTGTTATACAGGAGGGGAGGGGAGATCCGGAGACAAACTGTTTTTCTCGGAAGTATTCCTTTAATGAATTCTCAAGGTACTTTTATTGTTAATGGGATAGCAAGAGTAATAGTGAATCAAATCCTGCGGAGTCCCGGAATTTATTATAATTCAGAATCAGATCGGAATGGAGTCTCTGTATATACAGGAACTTTTATTTCCAACTGGGGAGGAAGACTAAAACTGGAAATTGATGGTAAGGCCCGAGTATGGGCACGAATAAGTAAAAAACGAAAGGTTTCCGTTCTGATTCTATTATCAGCTATGGGTTTGAACTTCGAAAAAATATTAGCAAGTATTTGCTACCCCGAAATTTTACTAGAATCTGTTGGGGAAGAGACGGGAAGAGAAAAAGCTCGTTCAACCGAAGAAGCTACCGTCGAGCTCTACAGACAATTATATCGAGTGGGTACTGATATTACGTTTTCAGAATCTATACGAAGAGATTTACATAAAAAATTTTTTCGTCACCGATGTGAGTTGGGTAAAACGGGACGTTCAAATCTGAACGAGAAATTTGCTATCGATATACCCGAAAACGAAACCTGTTTGTTACCTCAAGATGTTCTAGCAGCTGTCGATTACCCAATAAAACCAAAACTCGGAATAGGAACAATTGATAATATAGATCACCTAAAAAATCGTCGTATCTGTTCCGTAGCGAATTTATTGCAAAATCAATTGAAATTGGCACTGAATCGCTTAGAGCATTCGATCCGACAAATCTTCCGGGGAACAACCAAACGGAAACGGTTACCAACCCCCAGAGCTTTAGTAAGCTCGACACCCTTGATGATAACTTCCAAGGAATTCTTTGGGTCCCATCCATTATCCCAATTTCTGGACCAAACAAACCCATTAACAGAAATAGTTCATAAACGGAGATTAAGCTCTTTAGGCCCCGGAGGATTAACAAGAAGAACCGCTAGCTTTCAAGTACGTGATATTCATCCAAGTCATTACGGACGTATATGTCCCATCGAAACATCCGAAGGAATGAATGCTGGACTCATAGGTTCATTAGCTATTCATGCTGGAATAAATTCTTCGGGTCGTTTAGAAAGTCCATTTTATAAAATCTCCGAATCATATAAAGAAGATCGAATTTATAATCCATCGGCAGGAAGAGACGAATGTTATCGTATAGCCACCGGAAATTTTTTAGCTTTGGATCAGAGGGGTCGGGAGGAACAAATAACACCGGCTCGTTACCGTCAAGACTTCGTTGCCATTGCTTGGGAGCAAGTACATTTCAGAAGTATTTTTCCCTCACAATACTTTTCTGTTGGTGCCTCTCTTATCCCCTTTCTAGAACATAATGATGCGAATCGGGCCTTGATGGGTTCAAATATGCAACGCCAAGCAGTTCCACTTCTGAGACCGGAGAAATGTATCGTAGGGACAGGTGTAGAAAGTCAAACAGCTTCAGATTCAGGTGGTACAATCGCCTCGATATGGGGGGGGAAAATAAGTTTCGTCAGTAGTAACCAAATCACCCTATCACTGAACGGAAAGGAAATGAATACAAAGCCGATTAGTTATCAAAGTACCAATAATGGTACTTGTATGAATCAAAAACCCCGAGATGATGAAGAGGTTTATGTCAAGAGAGGACAAATTTTAGCTGATGGTGCTGCTACTACAAAAGGAGAACTAGCCCTGGGAAAGAATGTTTCAGTAGCTTATATGCCTTGGGAAGGTTACAATTTTGAAGATGCTATTTTAATTAGTGATCGTTCAGTATATGAAGATACTTATACTTCAATTCATATTGAAAAATATGTAATCGAAGCTCGGGTGACGAGTCAGGGGGTTGAAAAATTCACTAGAGAAATACCTCATCTAGATAATTATTTACTACGACATTTGGATCGGAATGGTTTTGCGACCATAGGATCGTGGGTGGAGATGGGAGATATTTTGGTGGGTAAATTGACGCCCCAAGAAACAAAAGAAACTTCACGCGCTCCGGAAGGAAAATTATTACAAGCTATTTTCGGTATTCAGATAACAACGTCAGAAGAAACTTGTCTAAGAGTTCCTATTGGCGGGAGAGGAAGGGTTATAGATATTCGATCAATCTTCCGAGAGGATATCACCGATGCAGAAATCATTCATGTATATGTTCCGCAACAGCGTAAGATACAAATAGGTGATAAAATTGCTGGTAGGCACGGTAATAAAGGTATCGTTTCGAAAATACTACCAAGGCAAGATATGCCCTTTCTACAAAATGGTGTGCCTATGGATATGATACTAAGCCCTTTAGGTGTACCTTCACGAATGAATGTAGGACAAATTCTTGAATGTTTACTAGGATTGGCGGGATACTTCCTCAATAAAAATTATAGAATAACTCCTTCTGACGAGAGGTATGAACAAGAATCTTCGAGAAAGTTAGTATTTTCTGAACTCTACCGAGCGAGTGAAATAACATCAAACCCATGGTTGTTTGAACCGAATAATCCTGGTAAAAATCGATTACTCGATGGAAGAACCGGAGAAGCTTTCGAACAACCTGTTACTACGGGAATAGCTTATATGTTAAAACTGATTCATCAAGTAGATGATAAGATTCATGCGCGTTCGAGTGGCCCTTATGCATTGGTTACGCAGCAACCTCTACGTGGCAGATCAAGACGAGGGGGGCAGCGAGTGGGGGAGATGGAAGTTTGGGCTTTGGAAGGCTTCGGTGTTTCCTACATATTACAAGAAATGTTGACTACTAAATCTGACCATATTCGTGCCCGTTATGAAGTTCTTGGCGCTATTGTTACTGGGGAACCGGTACATAAACCTGATACAGTTCCGGAATCTTTCAAATTACTTGTTAGGGAATTACGATCCTTGGCTTTAGGAATTGATCATAACACTACATCCGAAAAAAATTTGGAATTACGAGTGAAAGAAATTTAAGGAGAATCAAGAACCTTCACGTTATGATCCATCGAATTAAATATCAACGTCTCCGAATTGAATTGGCTTCCCCCGAACAAATTCGTAATTGGGCTGAGAGAAAATTACCTGACGGAGAAATAGTAGGTCGAGTAACCAAACCTTATACATTACATTATAAGACGCATAAACCAGAGAAAGATGGGTTATTTTGTGAAAGAATTTTTGGCCCCGTCAGAAGTGGGGTTTGCATCTGCGGAAGATACAAAGGAATTGCGAGTGGAAAAGAAATTACAAAATTTTGTGAGCATTGTGGAGTCGATTTGACAAGATCGAGAATTCGAAGATATCGGATGGGATATATCGAGTTGGCGTGTCCCGTGACGCATGTGTGGTATCTAAAACGCCTACCTAGTTGTATTGCCAATCTTTTAGACAAACCGCTCAAAGAATTGGAAAGTTTGGTTCATTGCGATGTGTGACTCGATTTCGAGTTCTAATTTTACAGATTTTTACCGAACTGTTATTTTGATCTCCTACTACTAAAATACTCTATGTTTCGACATACCTTTATGGAAGTAATGAAATGAAGCTCAAAACATACAATTTCATCCCCATTTGTTTAGAGATTTTCAATCTAGGGTTGGGAAAAAACAATTCTTTCAGATTCCGCAATGAGAAAAAATCCAGAATTGCATCTCGAATTCTCGATGTGATATATCGAAGTCAATTCATCGCAAATCGGCTACGGAGGGGGAGGTAAGTCACCGGAGTGGTACAACAACCTAAAGGATGCAGGAATAGACTCGGGGACGAAAAAAACCTCTAGGAATTCATTAAATTTACAGAGGATCCAGATAACTCAATAAATTCCTGAAGTCAAATTTGGAGAATTATAACTTGAGTAATAAATAATCATTTTATCACCTATTCGGGAAGTAAGGTCTAATTGATTCAAACAACACCTGTTGATATGGAACAAAGGTTATTTGAGCCGGATGACGGGAAACTTTCACGTCCGATTCTTCGGGGGGGGACGAACTTACAGGAATAACCTATCCCAATCTTTTTATGGCCAGACCTATAAATGAGAAACCTACTTTGTTGAAATTGCACGGTTTATTTAAGTATGAGGATCAATCTTGGAGAGATGTATTTCCTCGCTTTTTCTCCTGTGGAGGATTCGAAATTTTCCGTAACAGAGAAATCGCTACAGGAGGTGACGCTATTAAGAAACAATTGATCGATCTTGATCTACAGAGTGTTATGAATCATGCACATTCGGAATGGGAAAAATTAACGAAACAAGAATCTACGGGAACGGATTGGGGGGATAGAAAAATTCAAAGGAATAAGGATCTCTTAGTCAGACGTATGAAACTGTCCAAATATTTTATTCAAACGAATATAAAACCGGAATGGATGGTATTATCCCTATTACCAGTTCTTCCTCCAGAATTGAGACCTATGATTGAATTGGGTGAAGGTGAATTGATCACCTCCGATTTGAATGAACTCTATAGACGAGTTATTTATAGAAATAATACTTTACTCGATTTTTTAGCACGTAGTGATTCCACACCGGGAGGTCTAATCATTTGCCAAAAGAGGCTGGTTCAAGAAGCTGTGGATGCACTTATCGATAATGGAATCAGGGGACAACCCATGAGAGATAATCATAATAGACCCTACAAATCTTTTTCGGATTTGATCGAGGGTAAAGAGGGTCGATTCCGTGAAAACTTACTTGGAAAAAGGGTTGATTATTCGGGACGCTCCGTTATCGTCGTAGGGCCCTCCCTTCCATTGCATCGATGTGGATTACCTCGGGAAATGGCGATGGAACTTTTTCAAGCTTTCGTTATTCGTGGTCTCATCGGCCGAAACTTAGCTCCAAATCTCAGGGCAGCTAAAACTATGATCCGGGGCAATAAACCCATAATTTGGAAGATACTTCAAGAGGTGATCGAAGAACACCCAATATTATTAAATCGAGCCCCTACACTGCATCGATTGGGTATTCAAGCGTTTCAACCCGTTCTAGTGCATGGACGTGCTATTCATTTGCACCCTCTAGTCTGTAGTGGCTTCAATGCAGATTTCGATGGGGATCAAATGGCAGTTCATGTACCTCTATCTCTGGAAGCTCAGGTGGAAGCTCGTTTGCCAATGCTTTCCCGACGAAATGTATTATCACCGGCGACGGGGGAACCCCTTTGTATACCGAGCCAAGATATGCTTCTCGGACTTTATGCTCTGACAATGGAAAATAGACGAGGTATTTATGGAAATAAATACTCATTAAATAGTAACAAAGAGACTTACTTAAAGAACTTTTCGTTTCCAAAAATACCATATTTTCATGGTTACGAAGATGTATATAAAGCGCATCAACAAAGAGAAATTAATTCACATAGTGTTTTATGGCTCCGATGGCAAACGAATTTCCGAATGATTACTTCAATACCTCGAGAAGAACCTATTGAGATTCAGTACGAAACTTCAGGGATTTCTTACAGAATTTATAACCATTATCAACTCGAAATAAACGCACGACGAGGAATCATCAGCATCTACATCTGTACAACCGTGGGACGTGTTTTATTCAATCAACAGATTGATGAAGCAATACAAGGTACTTGTCAAGCATCTTCAAGACAAACCATGTTGTATATCGGGAATAAGGAAGATAGATTTCTCTCATCCGAAAAATTGAATCTGAGATATCAATAAATCAAATTCATTTTTTTATTTAATAGTGCTTATGGGGGAAAAAAAAAAAGAGGCTTTTTTCATGGCAGAACCAGTTGAGTTAATCTTTTATAATAAAGTTATGGATCGGATCGCCATAAAACAAATAATGAATGGATTGATGACTCATTTTGGAATTACTTATGCAACACATGTTTTAGATCAACCGAAAACATTGGGGTTTCAACAAGCCACTCGTGGCGCCACTTCTTTGGGTGTTGATGACCTACTAACAACACCATCGAAGGGTTGGCTAATTAAAGATGCTGAACACCACGGTAATCTTTCGGGAAAGCATTATAACTACGGAAATTTATACGCCGTAGAGAAACTACGACAACTAATTGAAACTTGGTACACTACGAGTGAGTACTTAAAACGAGGAATGAATCTTAACTTCAGAATAACGGATCCTTCAAATCCGGTTCATATGATGTCCTTTTCAGGTGCTCGTGGAAGTACATCACAAATTCACCAATTGGTCGGTATGAGGGGATTAATGTCAGATCCCCAAGGACAAATTATTGATTTGCCCATCCAAAGTAATTTTCGAGAGGGTTTATCCCTGACAGAATATATAATTTCCTGCTACGGAGCTCGTAAAGGAGTCGTTGATACCGCCGTACGAACATCAGATGCTGGATATCTTACGCGTAGACTCGTTGAAGTAGTTCAACGAATTGTTGTACGTAAATTAGATTGTGGTACCACATCCGGTATTTCTATGAATCATGGTTGGAAAAAGAAAAGGATTATTTATCAAAGACTAATTGGTCGTATACTGGCAGAAAATGTATATATAAACAATCGATGTCTTGCTATGCGAAATCAAGATATTGGAAATCTCACGGTAGAGAAATTCATCGGATTGACGGCAGAACCAATTCGTATAAGATCTCCTTCAACATGTAAGAGTATGCTCTGGATTTGCCAATTATGCTATGGTTGGAGTCTCACGAACGGTGATTTGGTAGAAGTAGGAGAAGCTGTAGGTATTATTGCAGGTCAATCGATCGGTGAACCAGGGACTCAACTGACTCTAAGAACTTTTCATACCGGCGGTGTATTCACCGGTGATATTGCTGAACATGTACGAACTCCTTCTGACGGGGTCATCGAATTTGATGGGAGGTTTGTTTATCCTACACGCACGCGTCATGGACATCCCGCCTGGATATGTCACACTAGTCTATTTCTAAGTATTCGGGGGAGAAATAAAACACATAATCTACTAATTCCAGCAAAAAGTTTATTACTAATTCGGAATAATCAGTATGTAGAATCCGAACAGGTTATTGCTGAAATCCGTACCAAAGCATCACCACCCAAAGAAAGAATTCATAAATATATTTATTCAGATTTGGACGGAGAAATGTCTTGGATTACAGGGGTTTGTCATACATCTGAATATATGCATAGTTGTATTCACCCTACGCTCAGAACGTGCCATGTATGGATATTGTCTGGAAAATCTAATAACAAGAAGGATAAGTTCCCTGTCTCGTTTCATGATAATCAAGATAGAATCAATTCTAATACCTTTCTCGCGGAAGATAAATCATTTCCGTCTACTCCAAGGAATAAAAATCGATCAAATATTTGTATTTTCAATCCGTATGTATCTAAAAAGAATAGAGTTTTTACGAGATGGAAATTAACTCACATTGCTTTTAATAGTTCAAATCAGTCAGTTCATTCTAATATTATTCTGTATGATTACGATGTAGTAAGAAAACACAGAACTTTTTTTTCGAGAGAAATGTATACGAATCTCTACTTCTTCCTAGAGGTAAAAAATAATGGTGTTTTACGAAATAACGATTTTTTCGCCATTACGGATCATCCCAAATACGAATTGAAAGAATCGGGAGTTATCAAATATGGTACCATCAAAATTGGTTCCGACGACCGAAATAATGAATCCCGGGATGAGAGAATGAAAAAATTTCGGTCAACATTTAGAATTGTCAGGGGAGGCAACTTCTTTCTCATTCCCGAAAGAAGATATATTTCGGCACAAGTTTTATCATCGATTCTGAAGAGAAATAATAAATCTGTTCGAGTAGGTACATCAATAACGTCGATTATTCAAAGTGATACAAGCGGATTAGTGAGGATTGGGAGAAGAATAAACAATACTTACGAAGTGAAAATTTTGCCAGGAATTATCTATTATCCAGATGAACCAAATAAACTTTCGGAACGGGTAAGTGTTTTAATTCCACCTGGAAAACATCTTTTTAACAAATTCCGATGTGATCACTGGACATATTTTCAATGGATTATACCTCTCGAAGAAAAACCTTTTGCTTTGCCAAGACCTGCGACTGAGTATGTTATATCCAATCGATCAACTAGAAAAAAATTTTTAAACCTATTAAGGAATATAGATCTAGAGATTAATACTGTAAATTATCTTCTCCATGCAGATGGTGAGCAAATACGAGTAATTAGTGGACGATGTACCCCATTGATCCGAACTTGTTTAATCATATGTTGGGGAAAAAAATACTTCACAGAAAAAGCTCATGTTTCGTTGTTAAAGATCAAAACAACAAATAATTCTAGGAATTATCTTCAAATCAGTTTGATTGATTTTTATTCCCTGGATGAAAAAAGACAAGGAGATATGACATACTCCCAATACATTCTGAGGAAAAACTACTACGACGATTTTTTCTCAATCTGTCGAAACCGACTAAAAAGTAAACATAAGGGTATTTTTCGTATTTCGTCTAATAGAAAAGATGAATATCGATCCTCGATTATTTTATCTCCCCCCGATTTGATTGAGGTTTCAAAAATGATTGGATCGAAGAATCCTATCGGAAAAGATATCAATAATTTTTCCTCAACGGAATTTTTTAATTTTCAAAATCAACTAGAAAAAATAGGTTCAATACGTAATAGAATTCGCTCGAGGGTGAAACACTTTCTAAAAATAGTCTCATTTGATGGAATACGTTTTTTAGGTAATTTACGAACTAGCACAAAATTAGCTGAATGTTTGTATTGGATTATTCATGCAGGAGCAAAAACATCTTTAAGAATTGATCAATCTCGACAAACTTTTCAAAATCCGAAATGGTTTCTCATCGATGAATACATTGGAATCTATCGATGCCGTTGCGAAAAAAATATTAATCATAATTTATTTGAATATTATTTACCATCCCCGTTGAGGGAAGGAACCAAAATCCCGAGTCTAGGGCAATTTCTTTTCAAAGATTTTCTGATGGTGGAGACAAAACAATTTTTACCACCCGGTCAAGTAATTGGTATTCATATGGATTATATTATTATTAGATTGGGTAAACCTCATTTAGCTAATGAGGGTGCTATTATTCACAATAACTGTGGTGGATCCATCGAAGAAGGAGATACTCTAATAACATTGATTTATGAGAGATTGAAATCAGGAGATATTATTCAAGGGTTGCCAAAGGTGGAACAATTACTAGAAGCACGTTCAACGAATTCAGTATCTATTGATTTAGGAAGTAGTTTCAGAGATTGGAGTAATGACATGAAAAGATTTATTGGAAATCTCTGGGGATTTTTCCTAAGTGCGAGAATAAGTATGGAGCAAGGACAAATGATTTTGGTGGATCAGATTCAGAAGGTTTATAAATCTCAAGGGGTACAAATATCGAATAAACATATCGAAATTATTGTTCGTCAAATGACTTCTAGATTTTTAACTTCGGAAGATGGGATAATAGATATTTTCTTACCCGGAGAACTTATTGAATTTTCACAGGCACGAAGAATGAATCGTGTTTTGGAAGAAGTAATTTCTTACGAACCGATATTGTTGGGGATAACCAAAGCATCTTTGAGCACTCGGAGTTTTATCTCGGAAGCCAGTTTTCAAGAAACTACTCGAGTTTTGGCTAGAGCTGCTTTAAAGGGTCGAATCGACTGGTTGAGGGGTTTGAAAGAAAACGTAATTGTTGGTGAAATAATTCCTGCTGGTACTGGTTCCAAAGAAGTAATCTGGCAAAGAACCCTTGAAAGGGAGGAAGATATTTTCCTCAGTAATAGAGAAATTTGTTTCGGAGAAAATATTGAAAATCCTTTTTGGCATTCAGATACTTTTTTCGTTTCTCCAACTATGGAAACTGTTCGCAATATATTGAGAGAATCAGCATTCGCAAACGGTAGAAATATTTCACCTATCTAGGGTGCGATTAGATATTCTTACTCATTCCCGATGGACTCATTATCGTTATTAACGAAGTCGATAATTTATGGATATGTCATAGATATAGATATGGAATACTTTCTACATATAAATTATATAATATCTATGTATTCTATAATCTTCTATATATTATATAGAATATTATAGAATATACATGTGGATCTATGAAAGAATGAAACCAAAATCTTGGGATATTCACTTGGAAGAAATGATGGAAGCGGGTATTCATTTCGGTCACCAGGCACGCAAATGGAATCCAAAAATGGCACCTTTTATTTTTACGGAACGAAAAAGTATTCATATCATAAATCTTACCCAAACTGCTCGATTTTTATCAGAAGCTTGTGATTTAGCTGCAAATGCCGCGAGTAAGGGGAAACAGTTCCTGATCGTAGGAACTAAACATCAGGCCGCTGATTTGGTAGTATCAGCCGCTTCAAGAGCAAGATGTCACTATATAAACCAAAAATGGTTGGGGGGTATGCTGACAAATTGGTCGACTATAGAAACGCGTCTTCAGAAATTTAGGAATTTGGAGAAGGAAAAATTGGCTGGGATTTTTGAACGACTTCCCAAAAAAGAAGTAGCTGATTCGGAGAGAAGATTAAGTCGGTTACAAAAATATTTTGGTGGAATCAAGTATATGACTGCCCTACCTGATATTGTTATAATTATCGATCAACGAAAAGAATTTACCGCCATTCGGGAATGTATAACTTTGGGCATTCCAACAATTTGTTTAGTCGATACCGATTGCGATCCGAATGTGACAGATATTCCAATCCCAGCTAATGATGATGCCCGAGCCTCTATTAAATGGATTTCAAATAAGCTAACACTAGCTATTTGCGAGGGTCGTCTTAATTCGACTGGGAATTGTATGAATTCGTGATAGATGCAGTAACGTCAGAAATGGTGACATTGGATTTCCCCCCCCGGGAGGAAGAAGCGGAGTCGGGATATGAATACGTCTTAAAAATCCCTCGCAGGTATCTTTACAACAGGTACTTTTACAGTCAGAATTAGCTCCTCCAGGAAAAATGAAAACTTCTGGGAGGTACAAGTTCGCAGAAACTTCTTTTCTTCTCCCTATTTTTCCCCATAAATTTGTTTCTAGAGGGAGTAATACGCTCGATACCGTAGGAATTTCTGATATTTCCAACCACTTCTGCGAGGTATCCGATGTCGAGGTAGGTCAACATTTTTATTGGCAATTGGGCAATTTTCAGGTTCATGCTCAGGTACTTATAACCTCCTGGGTCGTAGCTATAATACTATTGGGTTTGGCTATTTCAGCCACTCGGGATTTACAAGTAATTCCTACTGGTGGTCAGAATTTTGTCGAATACATCCTAGAATTTATTCGAGATTTAACTAGAACCCAAATTGGAGAGGAGGGGTATAGACCCTGGGTTCCTTTCGTGGGGACGATGTTTTTATTCATTTTTGTATCGAATTGGTCCGGTGCTATCTTACCCTGGCGAGTTTTGAAATTACCAAATGGTGAACTTGCCGCACCTACAAATGATATTAATACTACAGTAGCATTAGCTCTACTTACATCAATAGCTTATTTCTATGCTGGTCTTCGAAAAAAAGGGTTGAGTTTTTTCGGTAAGTATATCCAACCTACACCGATCCTTTTACCAATTAATATTTTGGAAGATTTCACAAAACCTTTATCACTTAGTTTTAGACTTTTTGGAAATATATTGGCCGATGAGTTAGTTGTTGCTGTTCTTATTTCTTCGGTACCTTCAATCATTCCCGTTCCCATGACGTTTCTTGGATCATTCACAAGCGCAATCCAGGCTTTGATTTTTGCCACACTAGCAGCGGCCTATATAGGCGAATCTATGGAGGGTCATCACTAAATAAGTTTTTGGTAGGAAGCAATTATATATTTTAATTCACGTAATAATGAGGTATTAGTAGTTGCGGTTACCCCTACATCTCGTATGGAAAAAGAGATACTATAGATAAAAGATAGAGATATTACACATGAGAATATGTAGAAATAATAATTATATATATATATATATATATGTGAGGATGTAGAAAGAGTAAATCACTGAAGGTATAGTTTCGACATCAAATATTTCTTGCCCAGAGATTCGGATGGGGTATAGGTAGAAAAAAATTTTTCCAATGATACTAGTGATACTACCACTTGCAGAAAGAGACATTTTAAATTATTAACGATTTCAAATAAATTCCGAAAAGAACAGGAAATGAATTTCTATTGGAAACACTTTCCCTTCTAGGAGAAAAAAATTATTTTAGTTAGAGGAAATTATCATGAACCCCTTGATTTCTGCTGCTTCCGTCATCGCTGCTGGATTAGCCGTAGGTTTAGCTTCTATAGGACCCGGCATTGGCCAAGGTACGGCAGCGGGTCAAGCTGTAGAAGGTATTGCGAGACAACCTGAAGCGGAAGGTAAAATTCGGGGTACTTTATCATCAAGTCCAGCTTTCATGGAAGCTTTAACTATCTATGGATTAGTAGTAGCTCTGGCACTTTTGTTCGCGAATCCTTCCATTTAGTAGCATATCATCAATGTCTGAAAAAGGAACCTTCCTCCCTTGAAAGAAGCAAAAAAGGATCAATTTTTTCCCTGGGGGGGAGGAAAGGTTCAGTCGTAATTGTCTCTACAGATACTAGAGAATCCATCCTAATTCCTTGTACACAAAACTTTTCAGAATTTATTTATTCAATCAGTTTTTATTTGATAAAATATAAGAGGTGTCGAGTAGACAAAAAACTCCACGAAGAAACTGATGATCTAACAATAGAGAAAAAAAGAAAGGGAGGCGAGATATTATGGGAAATGATATCGAGTTCAATGTTTTCCAAAAATTTTGGACTATATCTAATGATTTTGGACTGAATACGGATCTTTTCGAAACGAATTTGATCAATTTAGGTATAGTAATAAGTTTATTGATTTATTTTGGGAAGGGAGTGTGTGCGAATTGTATATTCGGATAAAACAATTGGAACCGTCCAATAGTACTTGAATAACCAAGTAGAAAATCCCAACGAATTACTTTGCAAAGATATAATCTGAAAGAACTATAGCATTTCGTAAAATCATAGATGTTTTGATGACAGGGAAAAAATCGAAATGGTCAAAGCCTCATCGCTTGAAGTCGGAGCACTATCTATTGGGATTTTCTTCGTCCCACCATGCAGAACTTGGTTAGGGATTAATTCGATACATGACACTCGTATCGATCTAATTATATGATCCTCGAAATAGAATTTTGTATAAGTGCTGAATCGTCGACCTAACCTATGATTTGTAATTATTCGTGAAAGAAACAATTTTATCGACAGTTTCAGGTATACTTGTCGAAAGAGTTATCAACAATTGTTTCGTATCTTTGCATCCAAGGTAGGCAAAAACAAACTAGGAGGATAATAGGTTCAGTCAAATTGACGAAGGGATAAATGAACTGAACGATAAAGCCGGATGAATTGAAAAATTCATGTTCGGTTTGGGGAGGGATTATCAAACAGATTTATACATTTATACGTAGTAATAATCCACTCCATTGAGTAATTTATTAATAAATCGTAAACTCGCTATTTCAAATACCATTCGTGATGCCGAAGAACGCTATAAGGAAGCTACCTACAAACTCGAGCAGGCCAAAATTCGTTTGGAACAAGCAGAGATGAAGGCCAGAAATATTCGAACGAGTGGATTATCTCAGATGGAGAAGGAAAAAAAGGATTTAATTGATGGTACTGATGGAGATTTGAGGAGATTGGAGGATTCAAAAAATGCTACGATTCGTTCCGAAAAACAGAGAGCTATCGAACAAGTCCAACAACAAGTTTCTCGCTCGGCATCGGAACGGACTCTGGAAACGTTAAAAAATTGTTTGGACAATGAATTGCATTTACGTATGATTGATCATAATATTGGCCTACTCAGGGCCATGGAAAGTGTGACTGATTAACTTTCTCCGATTCTATCTCTCGAAAAAATCAATTAATAGAAGCTAATGGTAAATATTCGACCCGACGAAATTAGCAGTGTTATTCGTACACAGATTGAACAGTACAATCAAGAAGTTAAAGTTGTTAATATTGGGACTGTACCTCAAGTTGGAGATGGTATTGCTCGGATTTATGGACTCGATAAAGTAATGGCTGGTGAATTGGTGGAATTTGAAGATGGTACAGTAGGGATTGCTCCGAATTCAGAATCAGATAATGTAGGAGTAGTCTTAATGGGTGACGGACTCACGATACAGGAAGGAAGTTCCGTTAAAGCAACCGGTCAAATCGCTCAAATACCTGTTAGTGAGGCGTATTTGGGCCGTGTCGTAAATGCGTTGGCCCAACCCATCGACGGAAAAGGCAAAATTCCGGCTTCTGAATCGAGACTAATAGAATCCCCAGCTCCTGGTATTATTTCGAGACGTTCTGTCTACGAACCCATGCAAACAGGCCTTATTGCTATTGACTCGATGATTCCTATCGGACGTGGTCAGAGGGAACTAATTATCGGTGACAGACAAACAGGCAAAACAGCAGTAGCTACTGATACTATTTCGAATCAAAAGGGCCAGGATGTAATATGTATATATGTAGCCATTGGTCAAAAAGCCTCCTCTGTGGCTCAGGTAGTAAATACGTTCGAAGAACGGGGCGCTCTTCAATACACGATAGTTGTTACCGAAAATGCAAATTCACCAGCTACGTTACAATATCTTGCTCCTTATACAGGGGCAGCGCTGGCAGAATATTTCATGTATCGTAAACAACATACTCTTATCGTTTATGATGATCTTTCCAAACAGGCACAGGCTTATCGACAAATGTCTCTCTTACTACGAAGACCGCCTGGTCGAGAAGCTTACCCGGGGGATGTTTTTTATCTACATTCGCGTCTTTTGGAAAGAGCGGCTAAATTGAATTCCCAATTGGGGGAAGGAAGTATGACTGCCCTACCCATCGTTGAAACTCAAGCAGGTGATGTTTCAGCTTATATTCCTACCAATGTCATTTCCATCACAGATGGACAAATTTTTTTATCCGCCGATTTATTCAATGCCGGAATCCGTCCAGCGATTAATGTAGGTATTTCTGTTTCGAGAGTTGGTTCTGCTGCACAGATTAAAGCTATGAAACAAGTAGCTGGTAAATTAAAATTGGAACTTGCACAATTTGCTGAGTTAGAGGCTTTTGCACAATTCGCTTCTGATCTTGATAAAGCGACTCAAAATCAGTTGGCGAGAGGTCAAAGATTGCGCGAATTGTTGAAGCAATCCCAATCAGCACCACTTGGTGTGGAGGAACAAGTAGCTACTATTCATACGGGAGTTAATGGTTATTCGGATATATTGGAGACGGGACAAGTGAAAAAATTTCTCGTCCAATTACGTGAATATTTATTAACTAATAAACCACAGTTTGCAGAAATTATTCGTTCTACCAAAATCTTTACAGAAGAGGCAGAAAATCTTTTGAAAGAAGCTATTAGAGAACATAGTGAACTTTTTTCGTCACGGGAAAGCAAATGAAATCAGATCATAAATCGCTATCCATTTCATCAATCGGGATTAGGGAACGATAATAGGTAATTACGGGGAAAGAGGGGTGAAAGCTACGTTCAATAGGATTCGAACCTATACTCGAGGTTTAGAAGACCTCTATCCTATCCCTTAGATAATGAACGCGATTGTAATTAAAAAAATCCATTTAAAGCGGGGGAGGGAGAAGAGACTTAAATCACAGTATCTATCTCCTTCTCCAACTCCTAACTACCGAAAAAAGCGGATAGCGGGAATCGAACCCGCATCATTAGCTTGGAAGGCTAGGGGTTCTAGTCGACGCCTCATCTGTTAGAAACGTCTCTATTTCAGAACCGAACATGCGAATTTATTCCCATTCGGCTCCTTCGTGAATACGTGGGGGAAAAAACTATGGAACCAAAATGTTATAAGATCCTGAACACATATCCGTGACATCTACGTAAGTTTCTTTCCTCCAACTGATTGGGAAGAGAAAAAACACTTTATTAGATGATCCCTTCGGAAAGATATATATATATATATATGGAAATATTTCTATTTCCTGGAAATAGAAAAAACTTTCCGATTACTTCGTTCCTCATTCCCATCAATTTTTTTTTTTTCATCTTTGGGAAAATGTTTATTCCGCCGAGTCATTGCATGAAAAGGCCTATATCCTCAGTGAACTGAAGTTATTTGATTCGTAACTGCTATAGCACCGGATTGATATTACTATTTCCTTCTCCTTCCGTAATTAGTGATTTAGTTACGACGGATTATTTTTTTTTTTTTTCTCTCTCTTTCTCATTCTTTTCCATGGATTCTAAGTGAATCGAGAAATACTCTCTTCTCTAGACTATTCTGCTCTCTGAATGGTGGTGAAAATATTGGTGATTGAAGAAATAGTACCTTTTCCATCGTCGCATAGATGGGAGAGATTTTGACTCTTTCAGGAATGAGACTCGAGAGAAGTATCGGAAAAATCTTACGATCCCCTGACTTCTTCTTCAATCGAAATTAACGAATCGCACTTTTACCACTAAACTATATCCGCTATGAAGTTATAATAACACAGGGATGTATTATTTTTTCACCGCTTCCAGATCCCATTATCCGGAATAGTATATGATTTTCAATCACTTCGATTCCGGAGATGGGAGGAGGAAATCATAATTATAATTTATGATAACTACAAATTCCCCCTACGAGCTGCTAATGAAGCAATAACCAATGGACCTGACGCAACAATCAACCCCAGAACAATTAGTTGTGCGATGACTTCTAAATTCATTATAAATTAACCCCCTCCTCTTATTATTCCAATCTATCTCATCGAGAAAAAAAGAAGTGGCGGTAACGGGCCGAAATCGATACAATAACAACGAACCCTTTTGCAGAACTACTTCTTTATACAGATATTGATTAGACGAAGCGAGAATTGTAACCAATCATAATCATATCATATATATATATTCTTTCTTTTCTTCCTCAGTTCCAGATCCAGATGATGAAGGAGAAACTATGCTTGTAATTTCAGACAATCAAATCATTGTAATTCTATCAAGCGTTTTTGTAACGGGTATTTTGGCTCTGAGGTTGGGTAAAAAATTGTATCAATGAAATTCATGGTTGTATATAGAAGAAGGAATGGTTTGTTCGTTCGAGGAGACCAAGGAAACCAAATCGGTTCATTTATATATTGAAATTAGTGAGAGGAAGAATCAATTATTCATTCCCATGTGTGGAAAACCATTACTGCTGGGGATTGTAGTATAAAGACGTAGTATATCACATACACGAATACGAATGGCAATACACATATATAATAGATAGTAAGTCTATGCATGGATATATCGTGTTTGTATCTATGTATTGGATATACTACCGCCGCCTACGCCTTGTACCTCTCATCATCCTGCATTCAAGTATCCCTGTAACGAAAAAAGTTGACTAATTTGGAGAGATGGCCGAGTGGACGAAGGCGGCAGATTGCTAATCTGTTGTATGATATTTTCATACCGAGGGTTCGAATCCCTCTCTCTCCAAGGTTAGCATACTTTTCAATCCTTACGCCCAGGATTACGTCCTGGATCATTAGATAAGAATCCGAAGACGAAAAGAGAAACGAAAAATATAACTATTGCATAAACGAATAACTTAAGAGTAGGCATGACATATTCTCCGGGATCGTTACTGGAAGTGGAATAGAATATAGAATAAATCACGGATTCTATGAATATGTAACCTCACCGATATGAGAATGAAAAACCTTCTCACACCTATTCCAGTTGCAAATTGAGCCAATGATTTTGAAACTTAATGAAACTGTCGTGACCGATATACTATCGTCGGTATCTCGAGAAGTTGGTGTTGGGCTATACCGAAATCCTCGCAGAATTTGATATTTTGATATTTAGCCCCGAATCTAGACCCTTATGTGCAAAGAGGAATCAATCTCCAGAGATTAGTGCAGAATACGTCGGAAGAAAAAATCATTAAATGAGTCAACATCATCGAAAACTTACAGAAGCTTGCCAAACAAGGGCTAATGGAGGAGAAGATGAAGGTATAATTGGCATGACATCCACAATCGGATCGAAGATGGCATAGGCTTCAGGTAATTTGCTAAAAACGAAACCATCTTGATGGAATCCATTCTCAAAATAAGTATTAAACATAACTGGGAGTTGAATTCTATGATAGATATTGTTGTGGGAGGGGTGGAATGGAAAAAAACTATATAAGAGCAAGAAAAAAATCACTCAATATATCTTACTACATGTTTTTCCAGCTTCAAAGAGGTTCTGATCCTTTCTTTGCATTTGCTTGACGTAGATGATAAAAATAGATTCAATTAGTGGAAAATGAAATGGATATGGGGCGTAGCCAAGCGGTAAGGCAGCGGGTTTTGATCCCGTCATCCGTAGGTTCGAATCCTTCCGTCCCAGGAATTAAATTTTGATGAATTCATGAAGAAATAAGCAATAGTTGTACCATTGATTAGGGTATGATATTGTATCACTATGATGGTACCGACATAGTAAGCGTCTCCATCATATTGTGAACTAGAAATAGAATTTTTTATTAAAGAGATTTTTTATCTATGAAATTAGCTTATTGGATGTATGCTGGACCTGCTCATATCGGGACTTTACGGGTAGCCAGTTCCTTCAGAAACGTCCATGCCATCATGCATGCCCCTTTGGGGGATGATTATTTCAACGTCATGCGCTCGATGTTAGAACGAGAGAGAGACTTCACACCCGTAACTGCCAGTGTCGTTGATCGTCATGTATTAGCTCGTGGATCTCAGGAAAAAGTAGTCGATAATATGGCTCGTAAGGATAAACAGGAACATCCTGACTTGATTGTATTAACACCTACATGTACTTCTAGTATTTTGCAAGAGGATTTACAAAATTTTGTTGATAGAGCTTCCACCATTTCGGATTCTGACGTAATTCTCGCAGATGTTAATCATTATCGAGTCAATGAACTTCAAGCCGCTGATCGGACGTTGGAACAAGTGGTACGATATTATCTAGAAAAAGCTCGTAGACAAGGTAATTTGGATTTATCTTTGACAGATAAACCATCTGTAAATATAATCGGTATTTTTACATTGGGTTTTCACAATCAACATGATTGTCGCGAATTGAAGCGTCTATTACAAGATTTGGGTATTGAAACGAATCAAGTAATTCCTGAAGGTGGTTTTGTTGATCAACTTCATCAATTACCAAAAGCTTGGTTCAATCTAGTACCTTACCGTGAAACGGGCTTAATGACAGCGATGTTTTTGGAAAAAGAATTCGGAATGTCTTATGTATCAACAACTCCTATGGGAATTGTAGATACAGCAAATTGTATTCGACAGATACAGGAACAACTTAATGCGTGGGCACCTGTTCTATTGAATAAAAAAATCAATTACGAATCGTACATCGATGAACAAACAAGATTTGTTTCTCAAGCTGCTTGGTTTTCGCGATCTATCGATTGTCAAAATTTGACGGGTAAAAAAGCTGTTGTTTTCGGTGATGCAACTCATGCTGCATCAATAACTAAAATTCTTGCCTGTGAAATGGGAATTCGTGTAAGTTGTGCTGGTACCTATTGCAAACACGATGGAGAATGGTTCAAAGAACAGGTTCAGAATTTTTGTGACGAGATACTCATAACTGACGATCATACGGAAGTGGGAGATATGATTGCCCGTGCGGAACCCTCCGCGATTTTCGGAACCCAAATGGAACGTCATATTGGTAAGCGTCTTGATATCCCCTGCGGAGTTATTTCTTCACCAGTTCATATTCAAAATTTTACTTTGGGTTATCGTCCTTTTCTAGGATATGAAGGTACCAATCAGATCGCAGATTTGGTCTATAATTCATTCACTCTGGGGATGGAAGATCATCTTCTAGAAATCTTTGGTGGTCATGATACCAAAGAAGTCATTACCAAATCCTTATCCACGGATATGGATTTAACTTGGAATTCTGATAGTCAATCGGAATTGAGTAAAATTCCAGGATTTGTCAGGGGTAGGGTAAAAAGAAATACTGAAAAATTCGCACGACAAAATGGTATTGCGGAAATCACTATCGAAATTATGTATGCTGCCAAAGAAGCGTCAAAGGCATAAATCGATTCGCAGGTAAAAAATCTCTGACAAATTCAGAGGTTTTATTGAATTGAAATTCTAAAACGTCTTGGATGAATAATCTGAGGATGGTGTTATTTGGAATTTCAATTCGATGGAAGAAATGATATGTCTAGATATGCCTTCCTGGTGATGGGGGGGGTCAAAAAAAAAAGGAAACAGTTATGAATTTTTCTTCCGGTTTCATCCAGGCATTTTTGTATTATCCGTCCGTCTCGTTATTCCTATATCTGTATTTAATTCTTTTCCTTCCGAGGGGAGGAAGTATGGATATAACCGAAATCTTAAATTTTTTATCAAGATGGATGCTGAGGAAAAGGAGATAATTCCGAATCGAGATGGGTGCCGAAGAAGAGATAACTCCGAATCAAATTTGAGGAAAAGATTCTTGAATTGACAAAATAACTTCTTCGATATATAATTATTTTAGTAATTATTATTTCAGGAATTCCATATCTATTCTTTCTGTTTAGATTTATCCCTCCAAATCCTATTATTTCTTTTTTATCTTATAGAGGGTTGCTAACTCAATGGTAGAGTACTCGGCTTTCAAGTGCGACTTGAACGTTTTCACATCCGAATGAGACTAAAAATCATTCATATTATAAAGAAATAGCTATCATATCGCGACTAATCCTATAAGGAAACTTTTTGGAGAAAATAGCATGTCGCTTTTTCATTGATTGAAGTTAATGGATAACGCTGAATCGCTTGAATCATCGGTGAAAGAAGAACCAGCTTCCTGCTTCGGAATAACTTCCCGAAACAAACTCTTCGTATCGATTGAGTTGTTAAGAGCTCTTCTCGTACAACGCGTCAAGGAGGGATATGAATCTTGATACTTAATAAATATTGGGATTTAGAACCAAAGAATGAATCCTAAATACTTAGACTAATGTGGAGAATCTACTTGTATGCCGACCGATTAAAAAATCCTTTCAAGGTCGGAAGAGTAATCTCTTCGGAAGAGATACATGAAATTGAACTTGCAATAGATTACATCATGTGTTGAATTTATTACCTAATAAATCACAAAAGCTCACGGAAGATGAAGATTTTATATAGAAACCATGACTAAAGCCTTTTCCGCCATTCATGAGCTAGAAGGAATTAGAGGAATTAGAATAAGTAGTTATTGGCAACAAAAGTTTTTTTATCCGTTTCTTTTCCAGGAGAATTTCTACGGAATTGTATATAATAGCTTTGTCAATGAATCAGAATATGTTAGAAATACGACTATTCATGGCTTGACTTATGGATTTGATTTCGTGATGTTGAAACGTTTAATGAAGAAATTGCATCAATCACAAAGTCCATCTATTCTTTTTGATGAATTAACCAATCAATCCCAATTTGTTCGAGAAATTTTAATGATTGCTTCCAATCCTATCTTCCAACCCCGAATTCGGGATCCAGCAGTAAGGAGAAATGAATGGAATGGTTATCAATCAATCCATTCGGTATTTCCTTTCATAGAAGATAGAATTCATAATCCTAGTAATTATTTAGATATCACGATACCTCATTGCGTTCATCCCGAAATTTTGATCCGGATTTGTCGCAAACATATTCTGGATATTTCGTTTCTGCATTTATTAAGATTAATGCTACATACAAGTAATAATTTTAGGCTTCCAAATTCGTCTAACCGAGTGATAAATCTTTTTTATCGCTTTCTATGGAATTTTTGCACTCAGAGTATCGAATACTGTCTGATTCACCTATGGAAACAGATCTATAAATTTCAATGTACTCCATTTTGGTTTCTTTTCGATAAAACCGAATTCATCCGCAAGATACAATCCGTCTTGAAAAAATCAAATTCTCGACCTGACAGAACTATTTTGCGAAAAAATTGTTTGATTCATTACGTGAGATTTCAAAATCATTTAATTTTAGTTATAGATGGAGAGGGGGATTTTGAATCAATCAAAGATTGGAAATTTTTATTTATTATTTTTTGGAGTAAGTATTTTCATTCCTGGCTCGATCCATGCAGAATATCCGTAAAGAATTTATCGAATAATCCCCTATCTATCTTGGGATATATTCTACATACCAAAAATGATTTGATCAAGATTAGAATTCGATTTTTTTATTTTTCAATCGATACGAGTTTAGTCATTAGAGGATTTTGCGGTATCATCCCAATAATATCCTTGATTAGATCGTTAGCCAAAGAAGGTTTTTGCAATACTTCAGGACGCCCTATTTGTAAATTGTCCTGGACAACTTTGACGGATAATGAAATTATCTATCGATTTGATCGAATAATGAGAAATATTTTTTACTACTACAGTGGATGCTGCAAGAAAAAGGGTTTGTATCAATTACAATATATTTTCCGATTTTCATGTGCCAAAACCCTAGCATGTAGACATAAAAGTACTATACGCACTGTCTGGAAAAGATACGGTTCGAATTTCGCCAGAAATTTTGTTGTTTTGGAGGGAGTAAAGTCAATTCCCTCAAATTTGTGGCAAAGAGAATCTGATGGAAAAAGGTTTTGGTGCTTAACTATTACCCAAACAAACTTTTTGGCGGATTTGTTACGAAAATCAAAAAATATCTATTCCGTGGGATGGAGATGAATAAGACACATGCAGAAAGCCGTATGCGATGAAAATAGCATGTACGGTTTGGGAAGAGATATTTCTATCTGATACCGATAGGATAATCCACTTCATCCGACAAGTTCCGGGTTCGAATCCCGGGCAACCCATAAAAGATACAAGTGTTTTTATAGGATGTTGACATACTAATGAGATGTGTGTAATAATATGGGTTAACAGGTTTAATCGCTTGGGAAAATTCCTCATTTTTTTGAAAAAATCCACTTTTATCATGACTGCAACTTTAGAAAGACGCGAAAGCGCAAGCATTTGGGGTCGCTTCTGCGACTGGGTCACTAGTACCGAAAATCGCCTATACATCGGATGGTTCGGTGTATTGATGATTCCCACTTTATTAACAGCAACTTCCGTATTCATTATCGCCTTTGTCGCGGCTCCCCCAGTAGATATTGATGGTATTCGCGAACCCGTATCTGGCTCCCTTCTTTATGGAAATAATATCATTTCAGGTGCAATTATTCCAACCTCTGCAGCTATTGGTTTACATTTTTATCCCATCTGGGAAGCTGCTTCCGTTGATGAATGGTTATACAACGGTGGTCCCTACGAACTGATCGTTCTTCACTTTCTACTTGGTGTAGCCTGCTACATGGGTCGTGAGTGGGAACTAAGTTTCCGTCTAGGTATGCGTCCATGGATTGCTGTTGCCTACTCAGCTCCTGTCGCCGCTGCTACCGCAGTTTTCTTGATTTATCCAATCGGTCAAGGAAGTTTCTCTGACGGTATGCCTTTGGGTATCTCTGGTACTTTCAATTTCATGATCGTATTCCAGGCTGAACATAATATCCTTATGCATCCGTTTCACATGTTAGGTGTTGCTGGTGTATTTGGAGGTTCTTTATTCAGTGCTATGCATGGTTCCCTTGTAACTTCCAGTTTGATTCGAGAAACTACCGAAAACGAATCCGCTAATGCAGGTTATAAATTTGGTCAAGAGGAAGAAACTTATAACATTGTAGCTGCTCATGGATATTTTGGTAGATTGATCTTTCAATATGCTAGTTTCAATAATTCCCGTTCACTGCATTTCTTCCTGGCTGCTTGGCCCGTTGTAGGTATTTGGTTCACCGCTTTAGGTATCAGTACCATGGCTTTCAATCTGAATGGTTTTAATTTCAACCAATCCGTAGTTGATAGCCAGGGTCGTGTAATCAACACCTGGGCCGATATAATCAACCGTGCCAACCTTGGTATGGAAGTTATGCATGAACGTAATGCCCACAATTTCCCTCTAGATCTGGCCTCCGTCGAAGCTCCTGCTATTAATGGTTAGGACTCCTGGGTGGAGGAATGAAAGAATGAGATAGATTTTTTTGATTAGGAACTGGAGAAATTGGAATTATCGGGGATGGAAAAAGGGAGAGAGAGAAAAAAAATAACGACTTGTAGGATCCCAAATCCTATAGGTCGTTATTTTCGATCGATGAGCGGGGTAGAAAGGGATATGTGGATGGTGGGGCGGACGTAGCCAAGTGGATTAAGGCAGTGGATTGTGGATCCTCCACGCGCGGGTTCAATTCCCGTCGTTCGCCCGGAGTAGGTGAAAGAATTTATTTAACCCCCCCCCCTAGTCGACGCAAGTTTCTTTCCATGTAGTCATGAAGAAACTAGCATACAAGTAAAAAATAGTTTCTAAGTAACCGAAAGAATGACTCCTACAAACACGAATAAATGGTGTGAATTAGTTCCCAAATATTAAAATAACTATTGGAAAAAAGACTTTATCTCTTTACGAATCTATGAAACTGAGCTATACTTTAAACAAATGGAGGGAGGACAAGAAATTAATTCAAGATTTAATTCGGAAAATAGGTCGATTGATATCGATTGGTAAAGTCTTACGTAACTGTTGAGAAGCAATGAAACAAAAATCACTAAGAAAGGAATCTTTGTACAAAATTTTTGATTTGGGTGTAATGCTAGGGATTCGAACTCCATCAAAGTCGTGGCCAAAATGTAGTTTCGTCAAATTGTTAGGTAAGATACTTTCGAGAAGAAAGGATCTCATCGAGTCGGTCTATTTCCATATCCTACTTTCTACAATCAATTTCCATGATTCACGAAGGAATGATGGATTCATACGAAATACTCCGATTCTGTTTGCTTCATTCCTATTTATCTCCCTCTACTGCTCAGATAATGGGAGGATTAGAGGACGAAGGGATTTTTATTTCGCGGTAATTCGAAAACAAACTCGCAGCAATAACGATTATAGAGATATATATGTGAAATATTCCCAAAGTTTGAATAGAATATTCCATACTCTCCAGTGTAAGTTTCAATTTCTCAGGAATAGTAAGAACGAGTATGAAATTTATCTCTCCAATTCGTTGGTCTTTCGCAGTAAATCTTTACTCAGTCATGAATTAATTCCTGGATCAGAATTCGTCAAATATTTCTGTGATTCCGGCTCATACGTGAAGGAAGGATACATGGTGGAGGAATCAATTATGGATCCTGCACCGATTCAGACAACCACCTCAAATGATTCGTCTTACCTCGAAAAAATGAAGTTTTATGAGGAATATTTGGAAGATGGAGGCGATCTAGATTTTTCGACCTCGCAGCAAGAAGGAAAAAGAGTAGGAATCATAAATTCTGGAAAATATATTTATCAAATCTTTCTCAAATTATTTTCGATAAGAAGATTAGGCGGAAGTATCGGCAAAAATTTAGATCGAATCTCAGTGAGGGATATAAGAAATCGTTATTACTCAGATAATTATGTACAAAAAGATGGTATCGTAACAAATTCTTCTCCAAATAGCCACAAGTACTATTCGAGGTTTCTGTGGAATTATTTCCTTCCAATCAATCCCGTGTATAATATTATTCAACCAAATTTTATAACGAGTCATAGAATTTATGGATTTCGGAAGGGATGGAAGTATTTACTCCCGGAGATAACTCATCTATCGCCATTAATTCATCCTAGTTCTAAAAATTCAAACATATTCGTGAATCAGATAAAATTGAAACGAGATTTGACGAGAGGAGATAATCAATTGAATCTATCGATGAATCAATCTATAAAGATTAGGGATTTGAATTCGTTGTTTTTGTCACTACCATCGGAGCAGATTAGAGATGCTAATTCTAACTACAATCGCGAAAATGAGTTAATAAATGATTATTTTCTCACCCCGATCTATATTAAGTCATTGAATTCTTATAATTCCATAGGAAGCCGTTATTCAAAATATTTAAGCCAATTCTTGAAAAATTTGTCTGGAAAAAAATTATTTTCTGGCTCAATTTGCAATCAGGGACGAGGAAAGATTACTCATGAGTACTCGATGGGTCGAGAAGCAGTTGTAATGAAGAGTTCCGTATGGAATATTGAAACATACAAAAACACGATTTCTCAGATTTATAAATGGATCGATAAAATTTACAATTGGATAATTTTCAATTCATCGAAAAAATTTCTTCCTAGTAATCTTTTAAGAGAATTTAAATCACTAGAATTGTTTGAACCACTTATTCGAAACGACTATTTTGAAGGTATTGATAGAGTTCCTAATTCTTCACAAGTTTCTACCATAGATTCGGACCTTCGTTCCATATATAATCAATCATTCCATAGATCTGGGAAATATCTCGATCGAGAATTTCTAATGAACTCCTTTACCGTTTGGGAATTTTCTAATGATTGGGTAATCAAATCATTAATAGCTGAAACGAAGAATCATAGAGTCAATCCCGAGTTATTGAATTGCACAACGAATCATGGATTAGTAACAATCCCCGATTTACGTTTGAGTTGTGATAAACGATTTTTATTCCATCCAGGAAATATGTGTATTCGGGATTGTGACATCATATATTCCCAAGCCCTGAGAGATCTATCGAAATCCGATGATTTTGCTTCAGCCATTGTGATAAAAAAATATTTTTCTTTCGGGAAAGATAATTATATGCTCACTAAGTCACAACTATGTACTATTGTATCATCAGGAATGTTATATGAAGATATTGATGGGGTAAAATCAAAGTCTTTCTGCGTAATTTGTTATCAAATCCTCATAAAATATTTATGTACAAAAATCTATTTGAAAAATTTCGGTAGGATTATGCCGGTATCGGTACCGTATAGTGGGATGGTGGAAAAATCTCATCGCGATATGTTAAGTTACATATCATTAATGCGAGGTGAAAATAGAAAAATATCCCAATTAGTAAAAAGGATTCCTTCGTATTTTGGATATGAGGATTCGGAATACGGGATCAAAAATGGAGTACCTGGAGGTGGAAGTGCATCTTCGATATTTAATCGATCCCTTAATTTTGATTTATTCGCAAGACCATTTTCGTCCGGAAAATATATGTCATGGTTTTTTACACCTGAATGGTGGGAATATCACATCCATACGTTCTTGGGAATATTTCGAGAAGCCTCTTCAGCCATTAAAATTTACTTCGAATCTTTTGGGTCCTACCACATTCGAATCATGGAAAAGACTTTGGTTAATTCGTTGAAGAAGGGAAGGGATTTATATGATTCAGATTTTGTTTGGGCTTCAGATTCTTTTTTCGATGAGGAAGATAAAGTAGTTTCAAAATTCAATCGGTTGGATTCTCGATTAATAAGTAGTTGGAATTGGCTATGGACCGTTCTCATCCTCGCGTCCCTTATGCTATTGTCTCAGCAAAATCCTATTTCGATTTTGATAGGTTCAGATTCCTTGTGTTTATGGGAACATTTCGAGACCATCGAATATTTAGCAGATACTTCACGAGCTTTTTATTCCAACGGATCGATGTCTCTCAATGAGGCGAGATCCAATAAAATAGAAAATTCGATAATTTATCTTTTAGAAATTTTGAAGCACTGCGTGAGGAATATTCGATTTTATCTATTGACAAAGAGACGGTTGGATGAGTGGTTAATCAATAACAAAGGTTTGGATCTTTCTCGTAGGGGAAAGAATCTATTAGTCCAATCTTTGATCACACATACGAGGATAGAACGATACGGTTTTGAATTATATCCCAAGCGGGAACTTCTGAGTAATAGATCCGGTTATCGAGTAACGAATCAGCAAGGGTTTTCATATCTCCGGTATTTGTCTGAGATATTGAGGAAGAATTTAAATTATTACCCACTGGGATTAACAAATAAATGGATCTATTTGGCTTCCTTGGAAAAAATGATATTTTCACAAACATTATGTCGAGAAAGAAAAATTGATGCCAAGATTCCACAAATACCAATACCGCTTCAATCCGGATTATATAGTGCGAACGGTATCTTATTGGTAGGTCCAATAGAAACTGGACGTTCATTTTTAATTAAAAATTTCGCAGCAGATTCCTGTGTTCCTTTACTAGGAATAGATATGGATAGGTTTTTATATAACAAACCAGATATCATAACTGATAGCTGGATGAATATTCTGGTAGAAAGTCTACGGAGATTGAATCTCATTCTAGATTTTACAAGGGGAATGTCATCTTGCATGATATGGATACGAAATATTCATCGACTAGATGTAAATTATCCAACTTGGAGTATTGAGTCTGAACCGACATTTCTGCTCGGTATTTTATTGAGATATTTCCAAACCAATTCTATAAAAACTCGAGCCAAAAGAAATCTTATTGTAATTGGCTCAACTCATCTTCCGGGAAAAGTGGATCCTGCCTTAATTTCGACCGAGCGATTGGATCGGGTAATAAATACTCGAGTATGTAATAAATCTCGAAGAAAGAACCATTTTTTCATCCTACTAGATAAGAATAATCTCCGATTGATAAATAATTTATTATACCATAATGTGTATTCTAGAACCACGGGATACAGTATTCGTGATTTGTCAGTACTTACTAATGAAGTATCACTAATAAGTATTACGAGAAACAAATCATTCGTCTGCGCCGATACTATCGAATTAGCCTTTCGCAGACAAATTTTTAGATTTACCCACACAAACAATCAATCGCATCTTCGCCACAATTTTGGAGTCCTCTTTTACAAAATAGGAAAAGCTATTATACAAAATATTTTAATAAAGAAATCTTTTACCAATCTCTTAAGTATTAGTAATTATTTATGGAAGAAGAATTTTTACTACTTATCACAATGGTACCTAGAATTGTCCATTGACAATTCAATAATGAAGGAATTTACGATCCTTATTCATATTCTAAATTGTTTAGCCGGAATAGCTGCTAGGGATTCATGGTTCTTACCGGAAAAGAATTCGGATACTTTAATCCCCTTGGATAAATCATTGGAGAACGATTTAAGCCTAGCCTCTAGTATATTAGAAAGTTTTCCTATGGAATTTTCATGGTTAGAAAATCGCGGAACCCAGTTTGTTAATCATGAACAGCGAGAAACAAAAATATTATCAACAAAAAGTTATTCAAGTATCATACAAAACGGACTATTTGCTATATCGGATAGCAGTACTATTCGTCTTCGGAATAATTCTGAATACAAGTCGTTGATATTTCAACGAAAATTTCTTCTTGGTGGAAGAAACTTTGAATTCCAAAACACTGCTTGGTCACCCAGATCTTGGCGTTTAAGCTTCTCCCGCAGTCATTTATTCGATTGGATGAAAAGACCCAATGATTCTGAATTCCCACACGAATTTAATTTTCTTAGAAGCAGAGAATATACTATTCTCGATAATTTGGGAGTGAATAATCATCCCAATCAACTGATGGAAGGAACAGAAGATCAACTCATTTATGAAAGAATTTTACCACGAGTAAGAAAAAGGAATGTGCAGGAATTGGAATTCCGACTCGAACAGATTTTGTTAGATGAGCAATCGGAGATATCGGGATTTTTTCAGTCATCACTACAATATCGAATGGAGCACCTAGGAGTAGGTAATAAGCCGAGATTCTTTATCGGGAAACGAATTCTTTGGGATCCTATGGGCTCATCTATACCAATGCGTAACTTCATTTTCTCGCGTCGAGATTTTTTTGTGGATGAAGAAATGTCGAGAAGACTATATGTTACTTACGGGGTCAGGAGAGAAAGGGAGCGGTCTCTCTTCAATCATAGGATTAAGCGTTTCTTCCTCCGTCGCGGATACAATAAAGAGTTGATTGATAATTTATCCGTCCGTTGGTGGAATCAATTCTCCATAGTAGAGGGACGAAATATCGAGAAGTGGAAACGGATTGAAGAGATTGGTGCCCGATCAAGACGGCCTCAAGTTTTCACTCCGGTGTACTTATATCAACGTTGGTTGATTGAAAATTTACCGGAAAAGTTTCCACGTCTCGAATTGGTAACTCAAAGAACGAGATGGCTTGGAATCACAAATCCATTATCGACCAGTTCTTTCACTCATACAGCTCTTTCAGAGAGTTATCAATACTTGCTGGGATTTTTCTCATCCAATAAAATATTATTGGATCGGGCAACGGAAATGTTATTCATGAAAAAAATACTTCTTGGAAATGAAATTGGATATCTCATTCATAATCGAAACATGAGGAATAGCTAATTATTGGTGTGGCGGGGATGGGAGGGGTGAAGGAGATGATAAATGAGAATTCGACGATGACGATCCACAATTCTTAAAAAATATCCGAAATCTGCATGGTATAGACTCCTATATAGACCAACAAATTAGAGAGATTATTTCTATATCTGTTTTTACCATCCCCAAGAAATTGAAACTTACACTGAGGAGTATGAATTCCATCCAAACCCTGGGAATATTTCAGATATTGAATAATAACTACCTATTCGTCTATTCGTTCAGGAATTTTTGTGAAGGTCGGGATTGACGGGGCTCGAACCCGCAACTTCCGCCTTGACAGGGCGGTACTCTAACCAATTGAACTACAATCCCACCGAATCAAGAATGTTTCATTCACGATTCAGTAATAAATAATACTTGGATAATTTTATCAATTCGCGTCCGAGCTGGGTTAATTGTTGGGTCGAGCTGGATTTGAACCAGCGTAGGCATTACCAGCGGATTTACAATCCGTCCCCATTAACCACTCGAGCATCGACCCGGATAAAAATACTTTATTCCTTCTCCACTCAAATTCAAAAGAATGCTTATGAATCATTCAAAATATTTTTTTTTTTTTCCCATTACCCCCAGGGGAAGTCGAATCCCCGTCGCCTCCTTGAAAGAGAGATGTCCTGGGCCACTAGACGATGGGGGCTTTTGAATTCTTAGCTCTATTTTATCCAATACATCATTCGGTGTCAATAGTACATTAAAAAAATCGTAAATCTTGATTACGAATTCGTACTTTTACCGGATATGGCGTTATGATGTTATAAAAACAATGGGATTTAGTAAAAACTACTACTTCCTGATGGGAGAAATCGATATGAGTATTCTGGTTCACAAAGTATCAAAATTATTGGGTGATTCAAAAATACTCGATCGTATAAGTCTGTACGTACCAGAATCTTCCCTTACAGTTATTATGGGTCCCTCTGGCTCCGGCAAATCTAGCTTATTACGAATTATTGCGGGTCTTGACGATTGTGATCACGGAAGCATTTGGTTACGTGGTATAGATATGACTACTGTTTCTACACAGTATCGAAGGATGAGTTTTGTATTTCAGAATTATGCGCTTTTCAAACATATGACAGTCTATGAGAATATATCATTTGGACTTAAGCTACGAAGATATCCATCTCATAAAATAAAAAATGAAGTGAATGATTTATTAAATTGTTTACGAATCGCAGATGTTTCTTTCGAGTATCCTTCGAAACTTTCTGGAGGGCAGAAACAACGTGTCGCACTTGCTCGGGGTTTAGCAATTCGACCTGATTTTCTTCTATTGGATGAACCTTTCGGTGCATTGGATGGGGAATTGCGTAGACATCTAAGGAAATGGTTGAAATATTACTTGCAAGGTAATAAAATAACGACAATTATGGTAACTCATGATGAGGGAGAAGCCATTGAAATGGCTGATGAGATAGCTATTTTGAAGGGGGGCCGTCTTCTGCAACGAGGTAAACCAAAAAACCTTTATGATCGACCCATTAATCTTTTCGTCGGTATCTTTTTGGGATCATTAGTCGAAATGCCCGGCTCAAACGAATCGATTGCAACTACTCCGGAATCTAAAGATTCAGTGACTTCGTACAAATTTTCATCCAATTTGATCTGGAAGGAAATTTTTGTTAACGGATCTATGCATAAGCACCGTTTTTTTCTACGTCCTCATGAATTCAGTATAAAATCTGTAGGGGATGCACAATTAACACCTGTTGAGATTGAAACAATTACTCATAAAAGAAAGTTTATTCAGCTCAATCTTCGTGGAACTTTTTTTCTGTGGAGTTTAGATATTCCGATAGGCTATCAAGCTTTTCGAAATTTACATGTCAAATCGTTCGCGCAAAGACTTTATATCCAACCAAGATTTGAGGTTTCCCTACGGGCGTATACTACAACAGATGCTTGGCAACAGAATATCTCGATACAAATTGGATGGTAAATCATTATGATTTATTAATAGATGAAAAAGTACTCCTGGACCACCAAATGACCCCGATGTCATCGTCCGATACGGTTAGACGTTGCTTCCAGGACGTCGTTATGTCTATAATGGCCGCCTGGACATGATGGTTGTCGTACTTGCACCTTCCAACCGTAGAGAACGGGGCGACTGTAAAGAACGAAGCATAGGCTTCATGGGCTTGGAAGACAAATTCTGAAAATCGTTTATTAGCCTTCGCCAGAACTCGGACAACAAACAGTCCGTTTCTCATATTGGGAGGGAATAGGCACTATTCCCGCACGCGACATCCTCGACATGAAGTAACAGACCTGTCGGGCTGACGTTGTGGATTTTTCATAGAAAAACCCACTTCGTCGAACGAACAACATCAAAATGGCTGCTGCCGACGCGCGCCGCCGCCTTGCTTCGGCGGTAATGGCAGTTGTGTCTACAACGTCCAGAATTGGAGCCATCGCCGCAAGTAGGGGCTAGTGTTAAATGTAATTTATTTCGTAGCCAAAACCTGATAACAGACCCATATATTGTTGATTGGGTAGAGAGATATAATGGATAGAAATATTGTACACGATCTTCGACCATTAATCCTCAGTCGACACACGCTCCCCTTCCCAGAGAGCACTATAAGTTCAACAGATTCATTAATCAATATTATCAACTCATTCATCTTTGCATATTTAGTTAGCGATTTCGTTATAATCACATGGCCCGAGTTCAATCTAATACTGGTTGCCCCTTTAACTCAGTGGTAGAGTAACGCCATGGTAAGGCGTAAGTCATCGGTTCGAATCTGGTAAGGGGCCTTCAATTCTTCCTGATTCGGGAAGGGATAATCGGAGCGGGTTGACGATTCTATTATTTTCATTAAATATTAATAATACATCAAACTGAGCCATTTTTTCATCCCGAGAATTTGGACACCGAAATTGTTCATTATATTTCAATTATTTCGGGTAGGATAAGTATGGTGTAATGCGACGGCTTGCTCATGAACTTCGATAGATTTGAATTCATAATCCGTTATGTCACATCCCTTGCGATGGAAGAGTTGATTGAATCTGGGGAATCTAGTGTACCGGTACATTTAGAAATTCGTATGCACCACAAATGATTCTATATATGTTTCCTTCCAAATATTTACAATCAGTCAAGTTGCCAAATTGATTCATGGTACAATGATTTGGTAAGCTGCCAAAAAATTCATAGTATAATGATTAGTTGAGTTGCTCGAAGGATTCATGGTACAATGATTAGTGGAGCTGCTCGAAAGATTCATGTTTTAATGATTAGTTGAGCCGATTAATTATTTTTTCAGGGTTGGATGAGGGAAGAGTACAAGTATTTAGTTCCGAGCAAGCAAAACGTACAGGAATTGCAGTAAAGAAAAGAAAAGTTAAATATCTCTCGGATTGAATTCCGATGCGGAATCGACTGAGGTATATAGGGACAAATCGGTACACGATTGGAAAACTTCGTTTACTCAGGTACTTATAAATGGTTAAAGTAACTTAATAGGGAGTAATCGTTATGACTATAGCCATTGGAAAGTCTTCCAAAGAACCGAAAGGTTTATTCGATAGCATGGATGATTGGCTGAGGAGAGACCGTTTCGTATTCGTAGGTTGGTCTGGTCTATTACTTTTTCCATGCGCGTATTTCGCCTTGGGTGGTTGGTTCACCGGCACAACTTTCGTGACCTCATGGTATACTCATGGATTAGCTAGTTCCTACTTGGAAGGCTGTAATTTTTTAACCGCTGCGGTCTCGACCCCAGCGAATAGTTTGGCACATTCCCTATTATTACTTTGGGGACCTGAAGCACAGGGTGATTTCACTCGTTGGTGCCAATTAGGTGGTTTATGGACGTTTGTTGCTCTTCACGGTTCTTTCGGTCTAATCGGTTTTATGTTACGCCAATTCGAACTTGCTCGATCTGTTCAATTACGTCCTTACAATGCAATCGCTTTCTCCGGTCCAATCGCAGTTTTTGTATCCGTTTTCTTGATCTATCCCTTGGGTCAATCTGGGTGGTTTTTTGCACCCAGTTTTGGTGTTGCTGCTATTTCTAGGTCTATCCTTTCCTTCCAAGGCTCCCATAATTGGACCTTGAATCCATTCCATATGATGGGAGTTGCCGGTGTTTTAGGCGCAGCTCTTCTATGCGCTATCCATGGCGCCACCGTCGAGAATACTTTGTTCGAAGATGGTGACGGTGCGAACACGTTTCGTGCCTTCAACCCAACCCAATCGGAAGAGACATATTCCATGGTTACTGCGAATAGGTTTTGGTCCCAAATTTTTGGTGTTGCTTTTTCCAATAAACGTTGGTTACATTTCTTCATGCTATTTGTACCAGTAACTGGTTTATGGATGAGTGCCATTGGAGTTGTTGGGTTAGCTCTGAACCTACGCGCATATGATTTTGTCTCCCAGGAAATTCGTGCAGCAGAAGATCCTGAATTCGAAACTTTCTATACCAAAAATATTCTATTAAATGAAGGTATTCGGGCCTGGATGGCGGCTCAGGATCAGCCTCATGAAAATCTTGTATTCCCCGAGGAGGTTCTACCACGTGGAAACGCTCTTTAATGGAACCTTAGCTTTAGGTGGTCGTGATCAAGAAACTACAGGTTTTGCCTGGTGGGCAGGTAATGCCAGACTCATTAATCTATCCGGTAAATTACTTGGTGCTCATGTTGCTCATGCTGGATCAATCGTTTCTTGGGCGGGAGCAATGAATCTGTTCGAAGTAGCTCATTTTGTCCCGGAAAAACCGATGTATGAACAGGGATTGATTTTACTACCCCATCTAGCCACTTTGGGCTGGGGCGTTGGTCCCGGGGGAGAAATTGTGGATACTTTCCCATACTTCGTATCCGGAGTTATTCATCTAATATCCTCTGCTGTCTTAGGTTTTGGGGGTCTCTATCATGCACTTATCGGACCAGAAACTTTAGAAGAATCCTTTCCTTTCTTCGGGTACGTGTGGAAGGACAAAAACAAAATGACTACTATTTTAGGCATTCATTTGATTCTATTAGGTGTCGGTGCTTTTCTCCTGGTTTTTAAAGCTTCTTATTTCGGGGGTATATATGACACTTGGGCTCCTGGTGGTGGAGATGTGAGAAGAATAACGAATTTGACCCTCAATCCGAGTGTAATATTCAGTTATTTACTCAAATCACCCTTTGGTGGCGAAGGTTGGATCGTTAGTGTCGATAATCTCGAGGATATAATTGGGGGACATGTGTGGCTGGGCTGTATCTGTATCTCAGGCGGGGTATGGCATATTTTGACAAAACCTTTTGCTTGGGCCCGGCGCGCTCTCGTTTGGTCCGGAGAGGCTTATTTATCTTACAGTTTAGCAGCTATTTCCATTTTTGGTTTCATCGCTTGTTGTTTCGTTTGGTTCAACAATACAGCTTATCCCAGCGAATTTTATGGACCAACTGGTCCAGAAGCTTCTCAAGCTCAAGCTTTTACTTTTTTAGTCAGAGATCAGCGTCTCGGAGCCAATGTAGGTTCAGCTCAAGGACCTACGGGTCTGGGTAAATATATCATGCGTTCACCCACCGGAGAAATTATTTTTGGTGGAGAAACTATGCGTTTCTGGGATCTACGGGCTCCATGGTTAGAACCATTACGAGGCCCAAATGGTCTAGATCTGAGTAAATTAAGAAGGGATATACAACCGTGGCAAGAACGGCGTTCCGCTGAATACATGACTCATGCCCCCCTAGGGTCACTTAATTCTGTAGGTGGAGTAGCCACGGAAATTAATGCCGTCAACTATGTCTCGCCTCGGAGTTGGTTATCAACTTCCCATTTCGTTTTGGGTTTCTTTTTCTTCGTGGGTCATTTATGGCATGCAGGAAGGGCACGCGCGGCTGCTGCCGGTTTCGAAAAGGGAATTGATCGCGATTTCGAACCAGTATTATCTATGACTCCTCTCAATTAGAATAATCATGGGAGAAATGAATGAGAAAGAGCTTGAAAATGCTTATACTGCAATTTCTTTCTCATCCATCTCTCCCCTCTTCCGAACTTTGTCACTTTTGAAGGAGAGAGAGGGATTTGAACCCTCGATAGTTTCAGGAACTATATCGATTTTCAAGACCGACGCCATAAACCACTCGGCCATCTCTCCCGGATGAGATCGAATCGGAAATATTTATTGATGATGAAGTTTCTCTCGATCCGCCGCTACTACAGCTACCGCCATCGTCACCGTCATCGTCATCGTCACCGTCATCGTCAACATCACCATCATCGCCATCACCATCAGCAATTACTAGCAAACTTTCAGGAACTACTACTACTATGATTATAGCGTTTCAACTAGCTGTGTTTGCATTGATCAGTATTTCATTTCTATTAGTAATTGGTGTACCCGTTGTATTAGCTTCTCCCGATGGTTGGCTGAGCAACAAAAATGCTGTTTTTTCAGGTGCATCATTGTGGATTGGATTAGTTTCCTTGGTGGGTATTCTGAATTCATCTATATCTTAATTTCCAATAGTTGCTTATTTGATTTTTTCATGGATCTTCCCTCCCTTCCCTGGCCCATGGGTTATTTTTGTTACATAGCAAATCTTGAGCGAATTTTTGGAGGGAGAGGGGGGGGGAGGGGGATAGAAATCCCTAACAATTAATGATTCTTATCGATGAATCATCTCATAATTGATGTATATACATACGTACATACATATATAGCTACGACATGATATATTCTTTGAGTATGTCAAGTAAGATAAGATGCGAGTATAGTTTAATGGTAAAACATCTCTTTGCCAAGGAGAATACGCGGGTTCGATTCCCGCTACCCGCCCTTTATGGGGTGACTCATCAAAATAGGCGATTTCCTATGGCGGAGACAGGATTCGAACCTATGACCTCAAGGTTATGAGCCTTGCGAGCTACCAAACCGCTCTACCCCGCGTTTCTTCAGTACGATAAATAGTAACATTTCAGGAACAACCTATGCAAATTATTCACAATATAATCCCCCGGGGGGTTGGGGGATTATATGTTATCTATATACGTAATTCTCACCAACTCGATTTAGTGACTCCCGGTAATAGACATGAATGAGCCATTTCACGCAATAGATGTCTGGATAATCCAAAATCACGGTAATTAGCCCTGGATCTCCCGGTTAGAAAACATCGGCGGCGTTGGCGACTGGGTGCACTATTACGAGGTAGAGATTGCAAGTTCTTACGAATCTTCCACCTCTCATCCAACGATGATACCTTATCGATTTTCTCCCTTAGAAATCTGCGTAAGGAACTGTATTTTTTGTTCAATATTCGCCTCTTCATCTCCCTTTGAATAAGACTCTTTTTCGCCATGATCGGTTCCGCCCACAGAGTTATATTTTTGCTAAATTTGATTATGAATCAACCGAATCTACCAGATGTAGAAGCGATTAGAAAAGCGGCATAAGTAAATATATAACCTACGGAGAAATGAGCCAATCCAACTAATCTCGCTTGAACAATGGAGAGAGCAACTGGTTTATCTTTCCATCTAACCAAATTAGCTAACGGAGTACGTTCATGAGCCCAAGCTAAAGTTTCAATAAGTTCTTGCCAATAACCACGCCATGATATTAGGAACATGAATCCGGTCGCCCAAACGAGATGTCCGAATAAAAACATCCAAGCCCAGACTGATAAACTATTCATTCCGAAGGGATTATATCCATTAATCAATTGTGAAGAGTTTAACCATAAATAATCTCTTAACCAACCCATTAAATAGGTGGAGGATTCATTGAATTGTGCCACATTTCCTTGCCAAAGTGTGATATGTTTCCAATGCCAATAGAAAGTGACCCACCCAATAGTATTTAGCATCCAAAAAACTGCTAAGTAGAAAGCATCCCAGGCAGAGATATCACAGGTTCCACCTCGACCGGGACCGTCGCATGGAAAACTATAACCAAATTCTTTCTTATCCGGCATCAATTTCGATCCACGTGCATCTAAAGCACCTTTGACCAAAATGAGCGTAGTTGTATGTAGGCCCAAGGCAATAGCGTGATGGACTAAGAAATCACCCGGACCTATTGTTAGGAAAAGTGAATTGCTGTTGTCATTTACAGCATCCAACCAACCAGGTAACCAAATACTCTGACCGGCATTGGAAGCTGGACTACTTGGTGAAGATAGAAGTACATCGAAACCATAGAATGCTTTACCATGAGTAGATTGTATCCACTGGGCAAAAACAGGTTCAATTAAGATTTGTTTCTCGGGGGTACCGAAAGCAAGCATTGCGTCGTTATGAACATAAAGTCCTAGGGTATGAAAACCTAAAAATAAACTAGCCCAACTTAAATGGGATATAATAGCTTCTTTATGTTCCAACATTCGAGCCAGGACGTTATCTCTATTTCGTTCCGGGTCGTAATCTCTGATGAAGAAAATAGCCCCATGAGCGAAAGCACCTGTCATAATAAACCCAGCTATGTATTGATGATGAGTATACAACGCAGCCTGGGTTGTAAAATCTTGTGCAAGAAATGCATAGGGGGGTAAAGAATACATATGCTGCGCAACTAATGAGGTTATCACTCCCAAAGAAGCTAGAGCCAGACCTAATTGGAAATGGAGGGAGTTATTTATCGTGTCATAGAGACCTTTATGTCCCCGACCCAGCCGCCCCCCAGGGGGAGTATGCGTTTCAAGGATTTCTTTGATACTATGTCCAATCCCGAAATTGGTTCTATACATATGACCAGCTATAATAAAAATAACTGCAATAGCTAAATGATGATGGGCCATATCTGTCAACCATAAACTTTGAGTCTGTGGATGGAACCCTCCGATGAAGGTTAAGATGGCAGTACCAGCACCTCGGGAAGTACCAAAGAAATGATCACTCGAATCGACGTTTTGAGCATATATATTCCACTGACCCGTGAAGAAAGGCCCCAGACCCTGAGGGTGCGGCAAGGCGGTCAGAAAATTATTCCATCTTACATGTTCACCTCTCGATTCGGGAATCGCGATATGAACCAAATGACCCGTCCAGGCCAAAGAACTCACACCAAAAAGTCCTGCCAAATGATGATTTAAACGGGATTCAGCGTTTTTGAACCACGAAACTCGAGGTTCCCATTTCGGTTGCAGGTGCAACCAACCCGCCAATAGACAAAGGGAGGAAAGAAAAACCAGGAAAAGAGCTCCATTATAGAGATCTTGATTCGTGCGTAAACCAATTGTATACCACCATTGATATACCCCAGAATACGCAATATTGACTGGTCCCGAAGCTCCTCCCCGAGTAAAAGCTTCAACTGCTGGTTGACCAAAATGAGGATCCCAAATAGCATGGGCGATTGGTCTTACATGTAAAGGATCTTGCACCCATATCTCGAAATTACCTTGCCAAGCGACATGGAATAAATTACCAGAAGTCCATAGGAAAATTATAGCTAATTGACCGAAATGCGAAGCAAAAACTTTTTGGTAAAGACGCTCCTCGGTCATATCATCATGACTTTCGAAGTCATGTGCGGTGGCAATACCGAACCAAATACGACGAGTTGTTGGGTCTTGGGATAGGCCCTGGCTGAACCTTGGAAATCTTGATGCCATAATGCTTTTCAAATCCTCCTTAGCCATTATCCTACTGCAATAATTCTTGCTAGAAAGAATGCCCATGTCGTAGCAATTCCACCTAGAAGGTAATGAGCAACTCCCACAGCACGGCCTTGTACGATACTCAGGGCCCTAGGCTGAATAGCAGGAGCAACTTTTAATTTATTGTGAGCCCAAACGATTGATTCTATAAGCTCTTGCCAATAGCCACGACCACTAGATAAGGACATTAGACTGAAGGCCCAAACAAAATGAGCACCTAGGAACAAAAGACCGTAAGCAGAGAGAGAAGATCCATAGGATTGAATCACCTGAGAAGCCTGAGCCCATAAGAAATCGCGTAACCAACCATTGATCGTAATTGAACTTTGCGCAAAATTTCCTCCGGTGATATGAGTAACAATCCCTTGTTCGCTTATATTGCCCCAAACGTCAGATTGCATCTTCCAGCTAAAGTGGAAAATAACAACGGAAATTGAATTGTACATCCAAAAAAGACCTAGGAAGACGTGATCCCATGCTGATACCTGACAGGTTCCACCCCGACCGGGTCCATCACAAGGAAAACGAAACCCGAGATTCGCTTTATCTGGTATCGATCGGGAACTACGAGCAAATAGAACACCTTTCAGCAAAATCAATACCGTTACATGAATCGTGAATGCATGAATATGATGTACCAAAAAATCTGCGGTTCCTAATGGAATTGGTAATAGAGCAACTTTACTACCCACAGCGATTATGTCACCTCCCCCCCAAGTCAAACTTGTACTTGCTGAGGCGTTGGGAGCAGTAAATTCTGGTGCCAAGGCATGGGTATTTTGTACCCATTGGGCAAAAATGGGTTGTAATTGTATAGCAGTATCTGAAAACATATCTTGAGGACGTCCCAAAGCACTCATTGTATCGTTGTGGATATACAACCCGAAACTATGAAATCCTAAAAAGATACATACCCAGTTAAGATGAGATATTATTGCATCACGATGCCGAAGAACACGATCCAATAAATTATTATATTGGGTAGTTGGATCATAATCCCTTACTAGGAAGATTGCCGCATGCGCAGCAGCTCCAACTATTAGAAATCCACCAATCCACATATGATGTGTGAAAAGAGATAGTTGAGTACCATAATCGATAGCCAAGTACGGATAAGGAGGCATCGAATACATGTGATGAGCTACAATTATGGTCAATGAACCTAACATAGCTAAATTCAGAGATAATTGAGCATGCCATGAAGTCGTTAAAATCTCAAAAATGCCTTTATGGCCCTCCCCGGTAAAAGGACCTTTGTGAGCTTCCAGAATCTCTTTGAAGCTATGGCCGATACCCCAATTAGTTCTATACATATGGCCAGCTACTAAGAATAAAACTGCAATTGCTAAATGATGGTGTACAGTATCAGTCAACCATAAACCCCCAGTAATTGGATTTAATCCTCCACGGAAAGTTAGAAAATCCGAATACTCCGCCCAATTCAGAGTAAAGAATGGGGTTAAGCCTTTCGAGAAACTGGGATAGAGTTCCGCTAGGAGATCTCGATTCAGAATAAATTCATGTGGTAGAGGTATTTCCTTCGGATCCACTCCCGCATCCAGAAGTTGATTAATAGGTAGAGAGACGTGTACTTGATGACCAGCCCAAGAAAGAGAACCTAATCCCAAAAGGCCGGCTAAATGATGATTTAGCATGGATTCAACATCCTGGAACCAGGACAATTTCGGAGCGGCTTTATGATAATGGAACCAACCAGCAAAAAGCATTAATACCGCAAAAATCAAGCCACCAATGGCAGTAGAATAGAGTTGCAACTCACTAGTTATTCCAGAAGCTCGCCAAAGTTGGAAAAAGCCGGACGTTATTTGTATCCCTTGAAAACCTCCACCAACATCTCCATTCAAAATTTCTTGACCCACTATTGGCCAAACAACTTGGGCGCTCGGTTTGATATGAATAGGATCACCCAACCATGCCTCGTAGTTGGAGAAACGGGCACCGTGGAAATACATACCGCTCAACCATATAAAAATTATTGCTAGTTGTCCGAAATGAGCACTAAAAACTTTTCGAGAAATTTCTTCCAAATCATTCGTATGGCTGTCAAAATCATGGGCATCGGCATGTAAATTCCAGATCCAGGTAGTCGTATTAGGACCTTTTACTAGAGTCCTTGAGAAATGTCCAGGTTTGGCCCATTTTTCGAAAGAGGTTCCAACAGGATCTTTTTCCACTACAATCTTGACTTCCGGCTCCGGTGAACGAATAGTCATCGAGGTTCTCCTCCCTTCAGACGGGGCATAGCAAAAACCTACCGAAACAATTAGTGAATCTCTGGGAGATGAATCTTTCTTTTTCGGTTTTTCGATCTCTTCTTCAATTTGAAACTGGAGCAATTAAGATACAGAAATCACCTGGGCAGGTCGTTGAATTCATTATGACATAAATATGAGGTGCTTGATGGACCGTAGTGGTCGGTGGATCAATTTTGTATCCCTACCGGAGATTGCAAATTTTGTCTTTCGATTGATGTATACGATGAAACTTTCAATCCCTCGAATTATCGTAACAATTCGAAGAATCGAAAGCTTCGGAAGCAACTACTAAACGCGACCTGTTACTTTTAACCGATTATGAGCTTCTATATAATTATTCGGAGCAAGTGATATTGCTTGTTTCCAATAATCTGCAGCTTGGTCAAACCAAGTTTCGGAAATTTCTAAATCCCCCCGTTGCATAGCTTGTTCTCCACGGTCGAGATAGGTTAATTGCTAACTAGAAATTCCTTCTCATAGAACCGTACTTGAGAGTTTCCTTTCTCATACGGCTCATGCAATAAATCCTTCACTTATTTCTATGTGATATATCTTGGGATTTTTATCCCCTCGCCGAATTCACCAGAAATAAATGAAGCAAAGTTCACGAATTAAGGTTTCATTCCGTATCTCTGCAAACAATACGAATTTATCTTTTCTCCTATCATTGAAGATGATTTCGTTCATCAAGAACGAAATATTTCTTCGGACGATAACTATCTTGACAAAATTGCAGAAGCTTCTTATTCCTTCAATTCGCGATTGATTGAAAATTTTTGATATATCCGTAGGATCTGATTCTACACCACCATCTTCTAGCAACCCACCCAATTCTAATTACAGAAATTGATTTCCAGATTTTAGTTAATTGATGGCATCTCTAGGATCTCATTGTATCAACCTAGAGTTCTTAATGATTAATTCTTATGATGCTTTCTTCGGTTCAGTCAATTATCCATAGAGTTCTCAGGTTCCCTCATCATGATTAGGTTCCCATGATTTTTTTTACTACGGCTATAAACAAATCACAACTTCATGATTGATATGTAGATAACCCCGATTTTTTCTCATTCACGGATAGTTTTTTATAACTAATAGAATCTGTGACATAGATAGTCGCACGTAATGACAAATTACAGCCATATTATTAAGAGCTTGGGGAAGAGAGGGATTACGCTCCAGGGCTTGGAAATAATATTCCAAGGCTTTGATATGGTCTCCGTTACTCGTATGGATGAGACCTATATTGTAGGGTATATAACTTCGATCATATGGATCGATTTCTAGACGCATTGCTTCATAATAATTTCGTAACGCTTCTGCATATTCACCTTCAGATTGAGCTGACATTCGTTACGGTTGTACATTTCTGAACCCCGTTTCGAAACCGTACATGAAACTCGAACTTCATACGGCTTCTCGGTTATAATATATGAGAAAAAAATAAATTATCTACGGTGATGGCTGTAGTGGTAATATCATGAGACAGTATCTCTTCCTGTTTCCGAACCGGCATCATAATTATTTGGGTTAGTGTCTCTATGAAAGATATCTAACCATCCCTTTTTTCTATACAAAGGTAAGGAGCATATGGATACTCCAAAAGTTTCTTCGTTTCTAATGCCTCGTATTATGTAGGTTTAGCTTCTCCGGCAATCTCCGATGGTTTTCTGGATATCCGAAATACAAACGAAATGGACATTTGTTCACCCAACCATATTTTGTTTGTGACGAAGCTTTTGTATTGCCAATTCCTACACGTAATGCTTCCTACTATCTATATACCTATACCCAGTGTGAGTAATGCCTACGCATAGGTTTGACCTCTCGCTCAATACTATTGTCATAACTTAGCATTCAAGGTTATTTCAATCGAGGATATTCGACGGAAGGATTTACCCGATAATTCACCCTCACCAGGCAGAAGTTCAAATCAATTTTGGGATTCAAGGTCGAGTCGCACCATCTCTATAATGAGTGAATGCTTCTTTCTCACGCTGTGTCGTCGGAATTATTCGTAATAAAATATCAGCTACGATTGTGAAGGTTTTATCAATAAAATTATCATTTTTTTGGGATCTAGGCATATTTGATCACGAATCCGTTGAAATTATCTTATCCCATTCTTTTTCTAGACATGAGATCACAAAATTGTTTCACTATCTATTCCCCATTGAAATAGATTTTATTGCTCAATCCAAGTTTCGAATGATACTATGTTGCCACAATATAACCCTATAGGTTATATTCATTATGGAATATTGCTGGAAAGATGATTGAGTGGTCTAAGATGTAGCATTGGAAATGCTATGTAGGCTTTGTCTACCGAGGGTTCGAATCCCTCTCTTTCCCTATCGTATTTTCCCTACTCCCATTCTTCTCTCTCCTTCCCGGTCGCGGCAATAAGTTCATAATACCCCCCCCCCTCAATCATTTTCGTATCCTATTTCATCAAACTTGACGGGAGTAATATTCCACAACCAACAATTCATTAATTTTTAAATAAATCCAGTCGCGGTCAATTATTTGCTGCACCGATCCAAGAAATTCTTTTGAATCAAAAGTCAAATGATTTGGTATCTCCGGCTTCTGTAATGAATTCATATCCCTCCAATTTACTAATCGACATTTCTCACGATTGTTTATTGTAATAACATCCCCCGGTTTGCAGTTATAACTCGGTATATCAATTATATGTTCATTTATTGACACATGTCGATGATTCACCAATTGTCTCGCTGCAGGAATCGTTGGAACTATACCTAGACGAAAAATTGTATTATCCAGACGCATTTCAAGCAGCTGTAATAATAATTGACCCGTCGAACCTTTCGCCCCTCTAGCGGTAAAAACATATTTTAGCAATTGCCTCTCCGTCAATCCGTAATGGAGACGCAATTTTTGCTTCTCCTCCAATCGGATACGATATTGAGAAATCTTTTTACTCGATGTTGATCGATCACTAGAACCCACTTTCGATCCGGGTGTTTTACTAGTCAAACCTGGTAGAGTACCTGGGCGACGTATTATCTTCATACGCGGTCCACGATAACGGGACATAGAAACTCCTTAATGCCGTATGGGTAACAACAAGTGACGAAAGGTATTATGCGAATTACTTCCAAGGATTGTTCCTTACTATCAAGAGACTATGACATCATAATGAACCCATTAAATGAATTATATATATATATATATAATTTCACCAATTCATATTTCCTCATCCAGTATTTTTTGCAGTGAGTTTTTTTGGACAAATGGATGAGCCCGTTATCGGAGTCGAACCGATGACTATCGCATTACAAGTACGAAGCTCTGACCTCTGAGCCAAACGGGCTGATGATTAGATTTTTTTGCAAAGAAATCGGGAAAAAATTCTTGGTCATGGTTTAATCACGTTTATTTATTGGTCGAGGAATAAGAAGAAGTAATCATGGGTTTCGTATCCTCCCCAGTAATAGGTTAAAGTATTGCATAGTAATTTGAAAGAAGCTATAATTTGTTGTGATGACTGGATATTGAGAAAATGAAAAAAAGAATATTTAATTACTCAAGTAATAATTACTTTTGTGATTGCGTAGGTCTGGGGGTGTGGCGGAATTGGTAGACGCTGCGGACTTAATTTGATCGAGCCTCAGTGGAGAAATCGACTGAGTGATTGTTCCCATATGCAGGGAAACCTAGGTTAGAAACATATTAGGCAATCCTGAGCCAACTTTCGATTATGAAATAGGTGCAGAGACTCAAAGGGAACCATCCTAACCAAAAAATTAGTAATCACTGACAAATATTTAAATAATCCTATTATCTGGTGAAATTGGTAGTCAGGGATTCGAAGATGGAGATGAAGAGAGAGTCCGTTCTCACTGGTCATATATTTATATTCATTATATCTATTCGGCCGCGGTGCAAAGCGTCGTGGGAAGAAAATCCGTTGGCTTTACAGACCGTGAGGGTTCAAGTCCCTCCACCCCCAATCGGTAAAGAATCCGCAGAAACCAATTTAGCCCATTTCGAACTAGTAGAAATCCATGAAATTCCTATGATACGATTGCATGGAATAAACTCGCCGGGATAGCTCAGTCGGTAGAGCAGAGGATTGAAAATCCTCGTGTCACCAGTTCAATTCTGGTTTCTGGCAATTTTTTCTAATATCCATCATCTATATGTATGAGCAGATATTGATATAAATCAATACGCATCTTGTAATTCATAAAAATCTGGTACGATATAATCTTTTCGTAAAGGCCAACCAATCCAACTATCAGGCATTAAGATACGCCTCAAATGTGGATGTCTTCCATAAACTATTCCAAACATATCATACGACTCTCGCTCCTGGAAATCGGCGCCTTTCCATATCCAAAAAATAGATGGGATTATTGGGTCTTTTCTCGATACGAAAATTTTGATACATATTTCTTCGGGTTGATCTGCATCATCATATATTTTAGTCAAATGATATATGCTAGCCAATAAACTACCTGGTTCAGGATCATAAGCACATTGGGAGCGTAGATAATTGAAGCCATATACGTATAGAGAAACAGCTATGTAGGGCCAATCCTGGGATTTAACTTGCAAGGTTTCAACACCTTGGTAATCAAAACCTAAGGGTCTGTGAGTCAAACCATGTTTAATTAACCATGCAGATAACCGTCCCTGCATTTTGCTACCGTCCCTACTATTACTACCATCGTCTCCATAATCATTTACCATTACGATTTCGTTATCCTCCGTCTCCAAATCGTTGAGATTTCAGATTTCATTCCTTCAGGTCCAGACAACGATTCCGAAGCCTTTTCGAGATCTAAGAATTCATTCGGGAATTGCTTATTATATTGCCTGATTCCAATATTCGGTAGTGAATCGAATCGGTGATTTGAAGTAAAATACCTTTCCCCCTGTCCGAGTCTTTTATCATCTCTATGTATCTCTCGAGCTATTTTTTTACGTAGTTTTATTACGGCATCTATAACCGCCTCTGGCCTCGGTGGACATCCGGGTAAATAAATATCAACAGGAATTAATTTATCTACTCCGCGAACTGTTGTATAAGAATCCGTACTAAACATACCCCCCGTTATCGTACAAGCTCCCATTGCAATAACATATTTTGGTTCGGGCATCTGTTCATATAGTCTAACGAGAGATGGAGCCATTTTCATTGTTACAGTGCCAGCTGTAATAACGAGATCGGCTTGTCGGGGACTAGATCGGGGTACCAAACCATAACGATCGAAGTCAAACCTTGATCCAATCAATGAAGCGAATTCGATGAAGCAACAACTGGTGCCATATAGAAGTGGCCACAAACTGGAAAGCCTAGCCCAGTTCGAAAAATCATTGAGAGTTGTTAAAATAATAGAATCTGTTACAGTTTTATCGGAGGGATAAAATTTCGTATCATTCATGATATTATTGTTGAATGCGTTTTTTAATCATTCCAAAATCTCCCAGCGGATGAAATACCTGAAGTTTGAGACCATTCCAACGCTCCCTTCCGCCATGCGTATACCAGACCAACGATCAGAATAGAGATAAAAACCAAGGCTTCGATGAAAGATTGTATACCAGAGTCATAGAAACTCATAGCCCATGGATAAAGAAAAACTGTTTCGACATCAAAGATGACAGAGACTAAGGCAAACATATAATAGCGAATCTGGAATTGAATACAAGCCTCTCCAATTGGTTCTATACCTGACTCATAACTCGTGAATCTTTCTGGCCCTCCATCCATTGGTGTTATGAATTTCGAGAGCAAAGAAATGATTGTGGGGAAAGAACTAACCATCAGTAATAACATCCAAAAATATTCATATTTTTGAGATTGAGGCATAATAAAATTTTCCCTTGCTATAGTAACTAATTCTATTCATACTATCTGTTGAAAAAACTCAGACTAGTCGATCTAGTCATCCTATTCGACTTAGTTATCCTATTCAACTTACTGAAACTAGTCATATCATCCCACTCAACACCCACTGAACCTAATCAGCCTATTTATGTAATGGAACCTCTTTATTTCGTTCCAGTGATCGACGGGGGGAAGCCAACTGTCTGGATCTTTACCAACTCATTCTATTTATCCCAAATTGCAAAAAAATCGATATAAAGAAGGAGATATAATTAAGAATCATTAGGACTATACGGATTCGAACCGTAGGCATTCTCGGTTAAACAGTATGGAATCGTCTTTTGTCTCGATTTCTAGCTACTTACTGTCTCAGGAACCCAACATGCATTTTTTCTATGCATTGGGCTCATTAATTAACTAGTATTTGATCTAGTTATATCACCATCCTTTTTCTATCGAATAATGCGATGGTTCCGCGTGCTTGGAATGCGATCCCAAAATTAAAAAAAAAACTTGTATACCGATTTAGGCCTGTTTTTTCCTATACATGGATTTAACTTTTGAAAGAGTTTCTATTGCTTCATCTACACGAAACTCTATACACCCTTAAGTCCGTGAGGCAAAAGAAAGAATATCTAGAGTTCCCCGTAATGCTCTTATCATGTAATAAATATCATTGGGGACTGGAAACTTAACCATATCCGTCGAGCCAGATTGAGTTTTTTCATATAAGAGAAAGAAAGAACTCAAAATTCTTTATGTCAAGCTATTGTTCTCCCGGATCCGATCAGGAAGTAAGACACTTACATTTATATTTAACGAATTATTTCGTATCATAAATCGAAATTTTCGATAGTTTTTTTGTCAATCATTGGCGCACGTGTAAACGAGGTGCTCTACCACTGAGCTATAGTCCTCTGCATCGTGGCATTGAGCATCTGAATAATATAAAATCCTCACACTTCTTGTCAAGACTGATTTATAGATCGATTTTGGATCAAATATTTTCCATGGATATAATGGTGCAAGCAGTTGTGGTTACGCCTACTTAACTCAGTGGTTGGAGTATCGCTTTCATACGGCGAGAGTCATTGGTTCAAATCCAATAGTAGGTCCATTTGTATCAAATAGTTCATATCAGATAAGTCATATTAGATGTCATTAACAAATGACATCTAATATTTCCTACATCATATGATATATTATCATATAATATATAGTGTTTTTAAAAGAGGCCTCAGTCGGAGGCTGGGTAAGTATTTGTGTCAATCGCTTCCAATCTCGCCTTGGCCCTCTTGAAGGCCAAATTAGCCTCGATGCTTTGTTTCCTACCCTCTGCCTGAGTTAAATTGGTTCTAGCCGTTTCAAAAGTTTCCTGAGCTTCGCGGGAATCGATTTCAATAGCTTTTTCAGCTTCATTAACTAGAACAATCATTTGATTATTCTCTATCATAGCAAAACCACCCATTAATGCCATAGTGGACCATTGTTCCCTGAGACGTATTTTTATGATTCCTATATCCAAGGCGGTTAATAAAGGGGCATGATTGGGTAATATACCGATTCGTCCACTATTCGTTGATAAAATAATCTCTTGGACTTCATTGGTCCAAACGATTCGATTAGGAGCCATTATGCGTAAATTCAGTGTCATTATCTCTAATCTCCAGATTGCAAGACAACCGCTTTTGCAGCAACTTCATCAATGTTTCCTACTAGATAAAAAGCTTGTTCGGGCAAATTGTCTAATTCGCCAGCAAGAATCATTTGAAAACCTTTTATTGTTTCCCGTAAACTGACATATTTACCTGGAGAACCAGTAAAAACTTCGGCTACGAAAAAGGGTTGGGATAAAAATCTTTCTATTCTACGCGCTCTCGCTACGGTCAAACGATCTTCTTCAGATAATTCATCCAATCCCGGAATAGCTATAATGTCTTGTAATTCCTTATACCGTTGCAGGGTTTGTTTAACTCCCTGTGCGGTTTCGTAATGTTCTTCACCTACGATCCATGGTTGCAGCATCGTTGAGGTCGAATCTAAAGGATCTACAGCGGGATAAATACCTTTAGCTGCTAATCCCCTCGATAGAACTGTCGTTGCGTCTAGATGTGCAAAAGTTGTAGCAGGTGCAGGATCTGTCAAATCATCTGCGGGTACATAAACTGCTTGAATAGAAGTTATTGATCCCTCTTTGGTAGAAGTAATTCTTTCTTGTAAAGTGCCCATCTCTGTACCTAATGTCGGTTGATATCCCACGGCAGAGGGCATTCTTCCCAATAGGGCAGAAACTTCCGATCCCGCCTGGACGAATCGAAAGATATTGTCAATAAATAAGAGTACATCCTGTTTATTAATATCTCGAAAATATTCCGCCATAGTCAGAGCTGTTGAACCAACTCTCATACGAGCACCCGGTGGTTCATTCATTTGACCGTAAACCAGAGCTACTTTTGATTCAGCAATATTTTGTTCGTTAATCACTTTAGATTCTTTCATCTCCATGTAAAGGTCATTCCCTTCACGGGTACGTTCTCCCACTCCACCAAATACAGATACACCCCCATGCGCTTTAGCTATATTATTGATTAACTCCATAATCAATACTGTCTTACCAACCCCAGCTCCTCCAAATAAGCCAATTTTACCCCCACGACGATAAGGTGCTAAAAGATCCACAACTTTTATCCCTGTCTCGAAAATAGATAATTTTGTATCCAATTGGGTAAAAGAAGGAGCGGCTCTATGGATCGGAGATGTAAGCCCAGCATTTACTGGACCTAAATTATCGACAGCTTCCCCCAAGACATTAAAAATTCTTCCGAGAGTTGCTTCACCGACAGGAACGCTTGAAGGAGCCCCAGTATCAAGAACTTCCATTTTCCTCATCAAACCATCTGTAGCACTCATAGCAACAGCTCTGACCTCATTATTTCCTAATAATTGTTGAACCTCGCAGGTGACATTAATTTCTTGTCCCGCCGAATTCTGACCCCGAACAATTAATGAATTATAGATATTAGGCATTTTACCGGGAGAAGAAGCAATATCAAGTACTGGACCAATTATTTGAGTAATACTTCCCACGTTTTTAATAACGGGTATTGAAGTCCCGAGAAGTGAAGGATTGGTTATCATAAAATTATGAAAATTGATTGGAATGGTATTATGGTGGAAAAACATCTCGTATCGAAATAATCGATTAATAATACGAAGTATCGTTTCAATGAATGAGGAGGGGAGAAGAAAAAATACTATTTCTAGATAGGATATAGATGTCTGAATTTTATATTCTTGATGGACCGATCCCCTATCCGTATTAGAGAGAAACTCTAATACATTCTTGCATCACCATTCAGAGATTATAAACTGATGGGGTCTGAAAATGCATATATTTCATATAACTACTTCCGTCTCGATTTCGTTTCGAAAAAGAACAAAGAAATTTCACCTTGAATTCCCTATCTGATTTAATTCAATATTCCGTGTATTGTATGTTTGATCCATATATTGAACGGAGATCCAAATCCATCTGTAGACTTAAATTGATTTGACAAAAGATACATTTAACTGGGTTGCATTACGTCAGATAAGCAATATACAATAATGATGTTTCATTATCAGAAAACATTTCTTTCCGACCCAACGGATTAGATAATATTATTTATGAAGCGGGGAAATCTTTCCGAGAGAAATAAATTATCGAGCAGATTCCATCTTTGCTAAAGTATTAATTGATTTATTTGTAGGGAGGAACTTATGTCACCACAAACGGAGACTAAAGCAGGTGTTGGATTCAAAGCCGGTGTTAAAGATTATAGATTGACTTATTATACACCCGAGTACGAGACGAAAGAAACGGATATTTTAGCAGCATTTCGTATGACCCCTCAACCTGGAGTACCACCGGAAGAAGCTGGGGCTGCGGTAGCTGCCGAATCCTCCACCGGTACCTGGACCACAGTTTGGACTGATGGCCTCACGAGTCTTGATCGTTACAAAGGTCGATGCTATGACATCGAACCTGTCGCTGGGGAAGATAATCAATATATCGCTTACGTGGCTTATCCCCTAGATTTGTTTGAAGAGGGTTCTGTTACAAATTTGTTCACCTCCATCGTCGGTAATGTATTCGGATTTAAGGCATTACGAGCCCTACGTCTTGAGGATTTACGAATCCCTCCATCTTATGTAAAAACTTTTCAAGGTCCACCTCATGGTATTCAGGTTGAAAGAGATAAGTTGAATAAGTATGGTCGTCCTTTGTTGGGATGTACAATAAAACCAAAATTGGGTCTATCTGCTAAGAATTACGGTAGAGCTGTATATGAGTGCCTACGAGGCGGACTTGATTTTACAAAAGATGACGAGAACGTGAATTCTCAACCATTTATGCGTTGGAGAGATCGCTTCCTTTTCGTAGCAGAAGCCATTTTCAAATCTCAGGCAGAAACTGGCGAAATCAAGGGACATTACTCAAATGCCACCGCAGGTACATCGGAAGAAATGATGAAAAGAGCAGCATGTGCTAGAGAATTAGGTGTCCCTATTGTTATGCATGATTACTTAACAGGTGGTTTCACTGCGAATACCAGTTTAGCTCACTACTGTAGGGATAACGGTTTACTTCTCCATATTCACCGTGCAATGCATGCAGTTATTGATAGACAAAAAAATCATGGTATGCACTTCCGCGTGTTAGCTAAAGCATTGCGTTTATCTGGTGGGGATCATATCCATGCCGGTACCGTTGTGGGTAAATTGGAAGGAGAACGTGAAGTCACTTTGGGCTTTGTTGATTCACTTCGTGATGATTATATAGAAAAAGACAGAAGTCGTGGCATCTATTTCACACAGGATTGGGTATCTCTTCCAGGTGTATTACCTGTAGCTTCCGGAGGTATTCATGTTTGGCACATGCCTGCCCTAACTGAAATTTTTGGAGATGATTCTGTATTACAATTTGGTGGTGGAACTTTGGGGCACCCTTGGGGAAATGCACCTGGTGCTGTTGCTAACCGAGTTGCTTCGGAAGCTTGCGTACAAGCACGTAATGAAGGGCGTGATCTAGCTCGCGAAGGCAATGAGGTGATTCGTGAAGCTAGTAAATGGAGTCCCGATTTAGCCGCTGCTTGTGAAGTTTGGAAGGAGATCAAATTCGAATATGAAACAATAGATACCCTATAATTATTCTTTCACTATCGTCTCTTCACCCCTCGGGGGTGAGGAGATGTAAATAGTAGTACGAAATTTAAGGAATCATGAAGGGTTTGTAGCTCAGTGGAGTAGAGCTTATGGTTCCGAATCATGAAGTCAAGGGTTCGATTCCCTTCAAACCCTCTTAGAATCATCTCCGCTTGGTGTATGTCTGAATCTTTCCTGTATTTGTTTAACAAGAATTCCGTTCTATCATCAGATTGGCCAAATATAATTTTGAAATATTTGGGTCTTTTATCGTGAAGGTTATCTATACTTGTAATTTTCTCATGATCTTCAAAATCAAGGAATGGATATCCAATCCTTTGGTTACTTCTGGATACGATATCTCGTATCCTTTCTAGAGGGGAGGAACAATTTTTTATGTCTCTAATGAATTGGTTCGAGGATAAACGAAGATTTGGTGGATTAATCGGAGCTTTCATCGAAAAAGCTACGAAAGGTTATATATTTAGTGAACGAGAAAGAGATAAATACATCAGAATTGATACCACGAAAGGTTTATGGACCCGATGCGATAATCGCGAGAATATGTTATATGTCAGATTTTTGAGACAAAATAAACGAATTTGCGAAGAATGCGGGTATCATTTACGAATGGGTAGTACCGAAAGGATCGAACTCATAACTGATCGTGGAACCTGGCATCCTATGGATGAGGACATGACCGCTCGAGACGTCCTCAAATTTTCCGACGAAGATTCTTACAGAAATCGTATTGTTTTTTATCAGAAACGAACGGGTTTAACAGATGCTGTTCAAACGGGTGTGGGTGAATTGAATGGTACTTTGATCGCATTGGGGGTTATGGATTTTCAATTCATGGGAGGCAGTATGGGATCTGTAGTAGGTGAAAAAATTACTCGTCTTATCGAATATGCTACTGAGAGATCTATTCCATTAGTAATAGTATGTTCTTCCGGTGGAGCACGTATGCAGGAAGGAACGCTGAGTCTGATGCAAATGGCTAAAATTTCGTCCGTATTACAAATTTATCAGTCACAGAAAAAATTACTGTATATAGCTATTCTTACATACCCCACGACGGGGGGAGTTACTGCAAGTTTCGGTATGTTAGGAGATATTATTATTGCTGAACCCAAAGCTTATATTGCTTTCGCGGGTAAACGCGTGATTGAACAGACCTTACGACAAAAAATACCGGATGGTTTTCAAGTTGCGGAATCTTTGTTTGATAATGGTTTACTCGATTTGATTGTTCCACGTAATTTATTGAAGGGTGTTTTAGGCGAAATTCTTGAGCTCCATGACTCAGCTCCGGCCAATGCATGTAGGAGTAGTACTATTTCCTCCGCAGGAATAGGGAATTGAATAACATTTTCCCCTCCTCCTATGTATTTAATAGAAAATTCGGAACTATTAAAAAAAAAAAAATCGGTTGATTACTTCAACGATATATAATTATTTTTCAATCTATTATTGAATAAAATGAAGTACGTATTATATCTATTTCTTCCCTACTCTTCGTAGATTAATCACGAGGTAATTTTTCATGACAGCTTCTTATTTGCCTTCGATTCTTGTCCCTTTGGTAGGCCTAGTTTTTCCCGCTATTGCGATGGCTTCTTTGTTTATATATATCGAACGCGAGGATATTCTATGAATAAATCCTTCCTTCAGGGAGTTAGACATCAGGACACAGAGGTAGTAGTACTTACTGCATATTGAAAGATATATAATATGGGATCGTTGCCTCCTATGTCTATTTGGAAGGGATACGAAGCTAAGCATTCCCTTCCCCCCGCCCCCCCCCATCTATACCATCCTCCCCTTCAAAAAAATTAGTAATATTCAATAACTCCTAGGAGAGTTTACTCCGCCATGGATACACAAGTCGAGGATATTCGAGTGGATTTTATAACAGGATCTCGAAGATTTAGTAATTTATGCTGGGCCTTGATCTTATTATTAGGTGCAATTAGTTTTTCCTGTGTCGGGTTTTCAAGTTACTTGCGAGGAGATATAATCCCTTTCCCATCGTCCGAACGGATTTTGTTCATTCCACAAGGACTTGTTATGTGTCTTTACGGTATAGTAGGCTTATTTATTAGTTTATACTCATGGTGCACTATCTGGTGGAATGTCGGCAGTGGTTACAACAAATTCGATAGACGGAAGGAAATTTTTTCCCTATTCCGTTGGGGATTTCCTGGAAAGAATCGCCGTATCTTGATGCAGATTTCTCTCATGGATATTCAAGCAATACGTATCGAAGTTCGAGAAGGTTTTTTATCACATGGGATTCTTTACATGAAAATGAAGGGTCGGCGAGATATCCCCTTGAGTCGTATTGAAGAATATCCCACATTGGAAGCAATGGAAACTGAAGCGGCTAAATTAGCTCATTTCTCAAAAATATCTATCGAGAGTACTTGATAGAAAGATTGAATCAAGTTCGTTTTTTCTAGGAATATGTGGAAATGTAGGAAATAATTGAGTTTTCTTATTCAATCTTTATGAAGAACTATCAACAAATCCAACCATATCATTGTCTGAAGAAAGCTTACGAAATAGGTAAACATATACGGAAAATAAAAAAGAATTATCTCTCCCATAGAACCGTGTCTTTTCACCGAAAACGCTCTTGGCAATCTATCGTCTTTTACACGAATACGGAATTGAATAATTGTATCTTCAAAATATATTTGAGTCTTTTAGGATATAGAATCAGCTTGTATTTCATGGATCTATGTCGATTTCTACGATTCTATAATCCTCCCCGTAGGGATAAAAAATTGCTTCATAGATCCCGCGTAAGAGACTACAAAAATCATTACATCCCTACAAATGTTATTGATGGGGAATTAATCAGAGAAATTAATAGAAAATTGACTTGGATCGAAGTAACTTTAAGTGATTTGTATATTTGGAAACGCTATTTTTTATTCCCGTCACCATCTTACGACGGGAAAGAGATAAATAATCATTTCTTATTAGGGACGAAAGGAACCGAATCAATAATAATAGTTCATGAATCTATAGGTCTTTTACCTCGTTCGATAACGCGTACCATTTCCAGGTTCAAGGCGGAATTGACGAATCAGTCGAAACTATTAATTCTTCAGGAATTTGGATTGACAAGATATCAGGCATTAGCATCTTTGCAATATATTGGATGTTTAATCTCTATCCCTTCAATAATTTCTACTCTTTTTCAACAATATTTTTCAGAACCTTGGATTAGGTATTGGTGGAATAATGAACAATCCCAAATTTTTCTTGCACCGGCTCAGGAAGATAAAACTTTAGAAGAACTTGAAGGGATCGAAGAACTTTCTCGGCTAGATAAGATCATAGAAAACTCATCTTTTGGGACACAATCACAAAATCTAGGCGATGGAATTCATGAAAAAACAATTGAATCAGTCAGAAATCGTAATGACAATAGCATAGAGATTATTTCACATTCATTAACAGATATTATTTATCTTATTACTTTGAGTGGTTTATTCGTAGCAGGTGAGGAACGTCTCGTCATTTCAAATTCTTGGGCCCAGGAATTATTTTATAGTCTAAGCGATACGATGAAAGCCTTTTTCATTCTTTTATCAACTGATTCATGCATTGGGTTTCATTCTCCACACGGTTGGGAACTTGCAATAAGTTTTTTTCTCGAACATTTCGGATTTGTTCGTGATGGACGTATAATTTCTTGTTCCGTTTCGACATTTCCAGTCGTTTTAGATACGGTTCTAAAATATTTGATTTTTCGTCATTTAAATCGTATTTCGCCTTCGATTGTAGCAACTTATCATACTATGAATGAATGAATTGGAGTCTTATCGCATGCGCAATAAATCCTGGAGAATTTGAAAAATTTGTCATCCCCCTTATCTCTATTATTAATATCACAACATTATATATATATAGACATATATGTATCGTATCGAATGATTTAAGTGAGTTCAATTATTACTCGTATAAATCCCTCGAAACGAATGATTAAACCATGCAAAATAAGAAATTAAATAATTTGATTAGGAAATGGATAACTCAATTGGTTTCTATAATAATGATTGCGAATACAGTAATTTGTCCACCTATTTCGGGGGCATATCCCATTTTTGCCCAGCAAAGTTATGATGATCCAAGAGAAGCTACTGGACGTATTGTATGTGCCAATTGCCATCTAGCCAAAAAATCTATTGAAATTGAGGTTCCACAATCTGTTCTTCCAGATACAGTCTTTGAGGCAATTGTTAGAATCCCCTACGATTTACAGGTGAAACAAGTACTTGCTAATGGTAAGAAAGGTTCCTTAAACGTTGGAGCAGTTCTTATTTTACCAGAAGGTTTTGAATTAGCTCCCCCCAATCGTATTTCCCCCGAAATGAGGAAAAAGATAGGTAGCTCATTTATACAACCTTATAGAGATGATAAAAGAAATATTCTAGTCATAGGTCCGATTCCTGGTGAAAAATATAGCGAAATTGTTTTTCCGATTCTTTCTCCGGATCCAACTACTAATAAAGAAGTTCACTTCCTGAAATATCCTATCTATGTAGGTGGAAATCGAGGCAGAGGTCAAATCTATCCCGACGGGAGTAGAAGTAATAATACAGTCTATGATGCCTCGGTGACGGGACAGGTAAATAAAATCCTTCGCAAGGGAAAAATGGGATATGAGATAGTAATAACGGATGCATCGGATGGCCATGAAGTTATTGATACCATACCTGCAGGGCCAGAGATTATTGTTTCGGAAGGTGAGTTTGTGAGAATTGATCAACCTCTAACCAATAATCCAAATGTTGGTGGATTTGGTCAGAGTGATGCGGAGGTGGTGCTTCAGGATCCATTGCGTATTCGAGGTCCTTCATTGTTCTTCGGGTCAGTTATTTTGGCACAAATCTTTTTGGTACTTAAGAAAAAACAATTTGAAAAAGTACAATTAGCTGAAATGAATTTCTGAGTCTTTATTTAATTCACAAAATTTTTTGAATAAAAACTCGAACATTTTGTAATTCATACTTCGAAAACCTTACCCTTTCTGTCGAGAAAGGGTAAAGTTCCGTGATGAAGCAAATATCTTATCCATTCGTGTTTAGGATTCCATCATATTATTCTGTTTCCACATCATAGGGATGAACCTAATCCGGAATATGAACCATAGAAAAAGACACCCACCAAACCAATTACGATGATACCCGTTATAGTACCAATTAGCCATAAAGGAATCCTTCCGGTAGTATTGACCATTGAATCTGCTCCAACCCCCCTTTCCTTTTTCTTTCAATATTTTATGGAATAATTGGATCTTGAGACATAAGCAATTACACGGATTAAAAAAAAATGATTTCCTTCAGATGAAATAACAACTCTATCCCCTAATTGAAAAAATAATTGGAAAATGAAACAGCAAGTACAAATATCAGAAGCAATCCCCAATAGAGACTAGTACGGTTCAATTCCACACTTTGTTTGTTCGGATTTGGTTGTGTCATAACTTTAGAGTTTGAGGGAGAGAGGGGGGGGGGGGGAAAAAGAAAAAAATAGTTTAACGCTGAATAAATTGCATTGCCGATATCGCTCCCAGGAAAAAAACTGTAGGTACTGCTAATCCATGAACAGCTAACCATCTTACTGTAAAAATCGGATAGATCCTATCTATAGTCATCAATACCCCCCTCCTTTTCTAAAAGGATTTAGTGAATTCATTAATTTGTTCTAAGGAATTGAAGCGGCCAGTAATAAGTGGAACTTCCTGCCGATTCTCGGTGAAATATTCATTCGGACGGGGACTTCCGAACACATCATAAGCTAAACCCGTACTGACGAATAGCCAACCCGCAATGAATAAGGAAGGTATCGTAATGCTATGGATTACCCAATACCGAATACTGGTAATTATATCAGCGAAAGGACGTTCTCCGGTATTTCCAGACATGATCAGCTCCATATATATTTGTGAAAGATCAATTCGACAAGAGAAACACTTTTGTTTTCTAAAACTGGTCGGATTGTCAATTGAATACCAAAGGTATTTGTGATACTGATTCAGTATAGCCAACGTTTCTAGAACCCAGCAATAGAAATTCGAATGAAACCTTGGTAGATTCGAAATCTACTCGGTTAATTTGTTGTATCATACGAGCGGGAAGGGATTATGTTATTCAATGTTTAATTGATTCTTCTCAAAAAGGAACCGTATAATCAGTCGTTATCACGTTACCACCATCGCCGTGATCACTACTATCACTATCATTATTACTGTCATCATCGTCATCGTCACTATCGTTACCATCATTGCCATCACTACCACCATAGCCACCACCGTTGCCACCGTTACTACCATCATTACCGTCATCGCCATTATTGCTATTATTACCATTACTATTACTATCGTCATAGCCATCGTCATGATGGTGTATCAATACCACCGTTGGTATCACTACAGCCATCGCCTCATTATATATTTCGTGATCTTTATCACATCTTATTATTCCTTCTATTAGTTACAAAAATCTTATGAATTTTTTCTAATTCCTTCGACAAAATATTTATATTTTTTTCCCTCTCCCCCTTCCCTTACGCCCGTGTGTGTATATGTAACATCATTACTTAGTTCATAATGCTTACTATACTCAGTTATTTCTTGTTCTTAATAGGAGCTTTGATTTTAGCACTAATTTCATTCATTGGTTTTGGCAAAATACAACTTATTTAGTAAAAATAGCTCAAAGGAGTAGTGAGAATATGATTTCGTTGTATCTGCCACGAATCATTCTGAGATCTCAGATGGAAATCCTGACCGTACAAATGTTATCGCTATTATCACTATTACCTTTACTACCATACCTGCCGGTACCGTCACAATTATTACCTCCAATTGACGGAGGGAGGGGGATTGAAGAAATGGTTGAAGCTTTATTGTCTGGAATTGTTCCAGGTCTTATTCCTATAACTTTGGCTGGATCATTTGTGACTGCGTATCTACAATATCGACGCGGTGACCAATTAGATCTCTGAAGCATGACTCAATCCTCATTATTACTTATGGGATCCTTTCTTTCGGTAACTTCCGTCGAGAATAATGCTATTCACGTAATTCAGTTGAGTCTAGAAAATCACGCTCTGTGGGATTTGAACCCGCGACATCAGGTTTTGGAGACCTGCGTTCTACCAAATTGAACTAAGAGCGCCATGTATTGACTTTTCCAATTGGTCTAATTGAAAAAAAAGAAACGGAAATAGGGATGACAGGATTCGAACCTGCGACATTTTGTACCCAAAACAAATGCGCTACCAAACTGCGCTACATCCCTCTAATCCTTATAGCCCTTTCCGTATTGTACCTGTTTATTTATTCCCTCCTAAAGAATCCAACGACTTGTCTCAGAAGAAAATATGGATAGGAGAAATTTTTTCTGAAATATAATACTAGAACCGTTTATTTCATATAGTAAGAGAAGATAAAAAAGAAAGAGAGGAATTCGCAATGCAAGATGCAAAGACTTATCTATCCACAGCACCTGTTTTGGCTACATTGTGGTTCGGTTTTTTGGCTGGTTTATTAATAGAAATCAATCGTTTCTTTCCGGATGCATTGATCCTCCCATCCCTCTAGAGGATATCGAAACGGTTTTTGATTCCTAGAATTGATCGAGTAATGAATAAATATTTCTAACTAGACACTTCGATCAGCTCTTAACCGCCAAAAAGTTATAGTTTACAAATATTCATTAATATCTCTCTCAATGGTTTCTATAAATACAAAGTTTTGGATGTAATTATGGCTAGAGGTAAGGAAGTAAGAGTAACAATTAATCTCGAATGCATCAATTGTTGCCGAGATTCCGGAAGAAGATATCGTGGTATTTCCAGGTATACTACTCAAAAGAATCGTCGGAATACACCGATTAGATTGGAATTGAGAAAATTTTGTCGCTATTGCGGTGAACATACCATTCACAAGGAAATGAAAAAGTAGAAAGTATTAGAAAGGTTTGTAAAATCTAATTCTAATGAGATTTAGAGTATTTATATTTAAGAGGTTTTTAGAATTGAATGATGAATAGATCCAAGAAAAATTCTCGTAAGCGTCTTCCAGCAATTAGGTCTGGAGAATTTATCGATTATAGAAATATAAGTTTGCTCAGACGATTCGTTAGTGAGCAAGGAAGAATTTTGTCCAGACGGACGAATCGATTGACATCTAAGCAGCAACGTGTATTGACCGCAGCAATAAAACAAGCTCGTATTTCAGCTTCACCACCATTTCCCAATAGCGAGAATTGAATTTTTGATCTCGCAATACTGAATGATAACGGATTCGGACTTATGCAATGGTTTTTGTTATCTACGTGGAATTCCCTCGCCTCCCTCGAATTAGTTGAAAAAAGGTTTCAGAGAGAGGCGGGGGGAGGTTTATTATTGCGTTATCGGTTGTTTCTTTACCCCTCTCTCCCCATACTACGTATTATCAGAGAGAAAGCGAATCGATCCAATATAGCAATTTGAGCAAGTATTTTGCGATTTAAAAGAATCTGATTCTTATACAGGTACTGGATTAATTTATTGTAGGAAATTCCATTACTTCGTACGGCCGCATTGATTCTAACAATCCATAAACGTCGAAGAGTCTTTTTTCTACCGACCCTACCCCGATAAGAAGCAACTAACGCTCTCATCCCTTGCTGATTGGCCGTTCGAAAAAGTTTTGAATGAGTTCCACGAAATCCAGATGTGAGTGTGAAAAGATTCTTACGACGCCTTCGTGCCACATAACCACGTTTCACTCTAGTCATTAATTATACTATATCCTACTTACTAAAAATTATATAACAATTAATGGAAGGATGGAGAAAATAAATCATTTTCTTCTCCGATTCATTGAATTATCTCCATTTCCTAGCCGATTCTCTCTCACCCATCTCAATTAAGTGTGATTTTCTATCGCTATTTTCATCAAATCGTTGTGGGCTAAGCCCTCAATCTCTAGTGTATGGGGGAAAAATTCTCGAAGCATTTGCTGCAATAACTTTCCCAAACGTAATTTCATAGAATCTGATAGACTCCCTTATCGATAGAGGGATTGGACCTCTGCATAGGTAAAATTACGAATTCCTTTGTTTCTATAGTTTCTTCTTCAACGATTAGGTCCTTTTCAGATACCGAAGCCACTATATACCCAATATCCGATTCCGGAACGGGATCGGTTATTCGTATAATTACCGATTCCTGGCTCTTCTTTATAGTTGAGATAGAAACATCTTAGTGAATTCTTCTCCATTTCATTCATTGACGACACATTCTTAAAAGTTTGCTGAATAGCTGACCAGTGGATTTCGTTCTCACTACAATGTAGTTATTGCCAAATCTTTAGGCAAAATTACATATATTTTTTCGCTCAATGGATTGATGATCAATCGCTACCATCGGAAAAAGCTCTTCATTCCGACTTGGAATATTCGGATTTGCACCGAAAAAAATTATAAATTTCATCCAGGATGAATGATTAATCTCTATTTCATTCTTGTAAGAGAGTTAGCACGCAATGGTTATCTCAAGTACCGAAAGAATTTGATCCGAACAAGTCGCACATACACTCTAGTACAAACTCCTCGACGTTGAGGGCATCCTTTAAGGGCAGGAGATTTTGTTCCATTTCCAATAAGTTGTCTTTGATTTCGAATTAATTGTTGAATAGTAGGCATTTCGATTCGGATGCGAAGTTGATAGGTTTGGATGACACACAACCTGAAAAAATTCTTCGATACGACATTCTCTCTCAATTATTCACGGAATCGGAATCATTCCCTATAGCAACCGAGTCAACGATACCATGAATTTTTGCTTCCTCCGCCGACAAAAAAACATCCCTTTCCATATCTTCAGAAATAATCCATAAAGGTTTACCTGTTCTTTGTACATAAACTTTAGTGATGCAATCGCGAAGTTTCAAAACTTCTTCCGCTTCCATAATGCATTCTCCGGCCTGTCCATCATAATAAGAACTAGCCGGTTGATGAATCATTACCCTAATTAGTAGATGGTATCGATATCCAAACTTTTAATTGAGAATCTGGGATGAATTTAATGAACTGTACATGCATTCGTGTCTGCATACAGCTCCTTGATGGACTTGATACAATAAGCCAAAATTGTAATATTTTTTCTTGTACATGATCCAAGAACCATCTGTTATTACTTCATGATCGTTCTATTGCTATATGATAGGAAGAGATACTAATTAGTAATTCCAAAGTTTTTTTCTCAATCGAAACTTCCATAAAGTATTTTTTAATATGGATTCTGAAACAAATTCATGACGCTAAGATGAATTCTTAGAGAAATATAATTCATACTGATATTTTCTCATTGGTGCATGTAACAAGTTAATGTCGTGTTATTTCCATCTCCTTCGGGACAGACATGGTATGTGAGAAAAACACATTGGCACGGAGCGTGAGGTAATGCTATACGTTTGGTTATTTCCCCCCCCGTCAGAATGAAGGAACCCATCGAAGCTGCTAATCCCATACAAATCGTATGTACATCAGGTACCACGAATTGCATAGCGTCATAGACGGATATTCCAGCCAGAACCGCACCACCGGGAGAGTTTATATACAAGTACATATCCTTAGTCTCATCTTCTCCATTTAAATACATCATAATACCAATTAGTTGATTCGCAATTTCGTCATCCACTTGTTGCCCTAGGAAAAGTAATCTTTCTCGATAAAGTCGATTGATTGGGATAAATTCCTTATTATTTCCTCGTAGAAACTGTACGAGCATTTCCTGGGTGCATACAGCTTAACCTATTGCAAAAAGTGGGGGATTCACACATTTTGTTATTCAATCCCTTCCATTGAATTTAAGATATTGTGTATATATCAATGCATTTTCGCATCTTTTTCCCAAGTCAAGTATGGGCTATTTCGAAAAAATCCTCGTATTTACAGAATAATTGCTACTTAAAATCTTTAGGTTTATGCTCTACTCCAGAGTAAATCTTATCCGATTTCTATCTGTACATACGGACAAATATTTGCAATTTCTCATCTGTAATTCTTTAAATCCTTTGTCAATTTAGTTACTGATTAAAGAACTGGAAGAGATTTGAATACCTTATTCATCGTAATTAACCATAGATTGAATCAATCGTCGATTTTTTTTTTTTTATCACCGTGATTTCACGCTCTGGATTTTTCGATGGATTCATCAATCTCGAGTGAATAACGAATCATTCTCTCGGATAGAATGACGGAGAGGTTTCCGTATAATTAATATGTTTGATAAGTCGCACTATACGTCAATCCATACGGCATCTTCTTCCCCTGGGAGACGAAAAGGAACTTTCGGGACACCAATAGGCATTTTTTATTCACGTGAATTAGATACAACTCCGTTATTCAGAGACGTCGTTGGAGAAATATTTCTCTCTCAAATGATAGTATAATGATCGGCGGGAATATATACAAGATATTATATATACAAAATATTCGTCCCAAATTACGTTATAGGTTTTATGTCATGTCGAAGTGAGTTAAGTCAAAAATTTAACCCGAATAATAGTATCGATCTTGATGTTGTGATCCCGGATGCATAGATGCTAAAATGTTGTCGCCCATGCCTATCGGTAAAGGATTCGTTAATATTTCAATGATATCGACCTACGGGATGATTAAGAAAGGTTTGTTGGTACTAGAAACAACGATTACTAAATGCGAAAAAGTCATATAGTTTTTAATTCTCTTTGAGAAAGGGGTGGTATTTCATGGGTTTACCTTGGTATCGTGTCCATACCGTCGTCTTGAATGATCCTGGTCGCTTAATCGCTGTGCATCTAATGCATACCGCACTAGTTTCTGGTTGGGCGGGATCAATGGCTTTGTATGAACTAGCCGTTTTTGATCCCTCAGATCCTATTTTGGATCCGATGTGGAGGCAAGGTATGTTTGTTATACCTTCTATGACTCGTTCGGGAATAACAAAATCATGGGGAGGCTGGAGCGTAGTCGGAGAAACCGCAACCGGTGCTGGTTTATGGAGTTATGAAGGTGTCGCTGCTGCACATATTGTATCATCGGGTTCATTATTTCCAGCCGCTATCTGGCATTGGGTTTTTTGGGATCTGGAATTATTTCGTGATGAACGTACAGGTAAACCTTCTCTTGATCTACCAAAAATATTTGGGATTCATTTATTTCTGTCCGGAGTACTTTGTTTTGCATTTGGAGCTTTCCATGTGACAGGTTTATTTGGTCCCGGGATATGGGTGTCTGATCCCTACGGATTGGGCGGAAGGGTGCAACCCGTAGCGCCTGCCTGGGGTGCCGAGGGTTTTGACCCCTTCGCCCCAGGGGGGATCGCTTCTCATCATATCGCTGCAGGTATTTTAGGTATATTGGCGGGATTGTTTCATCTTAGTGTCCGACCTCCCCAAAGATTATATAAAGGATTGCGTATGGGGAATGTTGAGACGGTACTATCTAGTAGCATCGCTGCTGTCTTTTTTGCGGCTTTCGTCGTCGCGGGAACCATGTGGTATGGTTCAGCAGCTACTCCGATAGAATTATTTGGTCCTACACGTTATCAATGGGATCAAGGTTTTTTCCAGCAAGAAATAGATCGTCGAATTCGTCTGAGCAAGTCCGAAAATCTCAACCTATCCCAGTCTTGGTCCAAAATCCCCGAAAAATTAGCTTTTTATGATTATATCGGTAATAATCCAGCAAAAGGCGGTTTATTCAGAGCAGGTGCAATGGATAATGGAGATGGAATAGCAATTGGTTGGTTGGGTCACGCAGTTTTCCGAGATAGGGTAGGACATGAACTTTTTGTACGTCGAATGCCTACTTTTTTCGAAACTTTCCCAGTTGTTTTGGTGGATGAAGAAGGAATTGTTCGAGCCGATGTTCCCTTCAGACGGGCAGAGTCAAAATATAGTGTTGAACAAGTAGGAGTTACTGTTGAATTCTACGGTGGTGAACTTGCCGGAGTAGTATTTGATGATCCATCTACTGTAAAAAAATATGCAAGACGAGCTCAATTAGGCGAAATTTTTGAATTCGATCGCGCTACTTTAAAATCCGATGGTGTTTTCCGAAGCAGTCCTAGAGGTTGGTTTACCTTCGGCCATGTTACGTTCGCTCTTCTTCTTTTTCTGGGCCACATCTGGCATGGGGCTAGAACATTATTCAGAGATGTTTTTGCAGGTATCGATCCAGATTTAGATGCTCAATTGGAATTCGGAGCATTTCAGAAACTGGGAGATTCGACAACGAAAAGATAAGAGGTATGAATAATTCGTTCATTACGGTTTCTTCAACAGATTGGGCAAAAATAAATACATAAATTTCCGGCTCATTATCTGTATAAATTCTCGTTTGATCCACTCAAGAATTATTCGTCGATATTCACCCAAATATACAAACATATGGAAGCATTGGTTCATACATTTCTGTTGGTAGCTACTTTGGGAATTATTTTCTTCGCCATCTTTTTCAGGGAACCGCCCAAAGTACCAAACAGGGGAAAGAAATAAAAATTCCTCACCAAATCGTATTTATTTCTGACTAATGACTCCCTTTTGTAAGGAGTCATTAGTCAGACTAGTCTTCGTGCCCTTCGAAAGGATCCTTAAGTCCACTGGCTGGATTTCCAAAAGCGGTATAGAGGGCATAACCGGTGAAACTGATGAGTAAGCAAGATATAGAGATAGCGACTGAAGTTGCAGTTTCCATTGCTAAGTATTCCTGAGATAATGATATATTTCTAATAGATGATTCCGCTATTGATAATAGTATACAAAGTTAATAAATCTCAATAAATTTTGATAGATTCTATGGCTACACAAATTATAGATGACGTTCCTAAAACTAGAGGAAAAAAAAGTGGTGTGGGTGATATATTGAAGCCATTAAATTCGGAGTATGGCAAAGTAGCTCCTGGTTGGGGTACAACTCCTTTTATGGGTATTGCGATGGCTCTTTTTGCAGTTTCTTCAGTAACTATTCCGGAACTTTATAATTCTTCCGTCCTTTTAGATGGAGTTTCAATTAGTTGGTGAGATAGAAGGGTTGAATCAATATTTCAATCGTGAAATGGTGGAAATCAAATTCGGAAAGAATACTTCACTTTCATCCCAATTCCGGGTAGTTTAATCGTGTAATTACTAATCGGAAGGATTTTTTCTCGAATATGGGTGTGTGACTCGTTTGAATCAATCGATATTAATAGTACGATATGATGCGTATTTCCTACCCGGCCAAGAAGTCGTGGAAGTTTTGTATTCTGCCAAATTTTTATAGAATTGTGATCTTTTGAAGCGCAGAAATAGTGGAACTAGAAACTATGGTTAATTCATATAAACCCATTCACTCCGCCCCGTTATCGAGTTCCTATTACTTGCGGATTCGATCTTTCGATACAAAAATCCGGATTAAAGGAATTTACTTAATAAGTGATAAGGAGTGGATTGAATCCATTGTATCTTCTCCCATTTCTTCTAAGACATCGGAGCGTGGAAGGAATCTAAGGTTCAGAAAATCGTTTATACATTTTGAACGAGATAATCTTGGTATTGGGTCACCAAAGAAGAGAGAGATTTCTCAAATTTTTTAGAAATTTTCAAAGATATGGAAAGACAAATTAACTCGAGACGATACCGAGTAGGAATTTGAAATATTTCAAAATATTCGAAATATTTCACTTTCTTCATTCGTTCGAGCCGTGTGATCAGAAATAATCATTCACGGCTTTTTGGGGGGGGGCCAACCTATCTCAATAAAGTTTATGATTGGTTCGAAGAACGTTTAGAGATTCAAGCGATTGCGGATGATACCACCAGTAAATATGTACCTCCACATGTTAATATATTTTATCGCTTAGGGGGTATTACTTTAACCTGTTTCTTAGTCCAAGTAGCTACTGGTTTTGCTATGACTTTTTATTATCGTCCCACCGTAACTGAAGCTTTTTCTTCGGTTCAATATATAATGACTGAGGTTAATTTCGGTTGGCTCATTAGATCGGTTCATCGATGGTCAGCAAGTATGATGGTTTCAATGATGATTTTGCATATCTTTCGTGTATATCTCACGGGAGGTTTTAAAAAACCCCGTGAATTAACTTGGGTAACTGGTGTTGTTTTGGCGGTATTAACCGTATCTTTTGGTGTAACAGGTTATTCCTTACCTTGGGATCAGATTGGTTATTGGGCTGTAAAAATTGTAACAGGTGTACCTGAAGCTATTCCAATAATTGGATCTCCATTGGTTGAATTATTGAGAGGAAGTGTAAGTGTCGGTCAATCTACGCTAACCCGTTTCTATAGCTTGCACACTTTCGTATTACCACTGCCCACTGCGATAGTTATGTTAATGCATTTTTTAATGATTCGTAAACAAGGTATTTCAGGTCCATTATAGCTTTAGATAGTGCGAAGATAGCAATGATGGAGATAGGGTGTGAACTATTTTTGATTATTGTTTCAGTGACGAATTCTATTTCTTTCCATCCTAAAGGGGGGTTTCCTATATTTAAATAGATTTTTTTGAGGGGGATAAATGGATTATGGGAGTGTACGACTCTATCCGAAAATCTATTTTGCCATACAGAAGATTTATTAGTTCTGTCACATAGGACGTTATGATAGCAATATCGGCAAAACCATGTGTTTTTACCCCCAACCCTTTCTCGCCAATCACGAAGTTGGAATTTGGGCTATTTTTTAATTAAGAAATATAATTCTATGATCGAATCTCGAATGGATGAGAGAAGATTCCGTCAGATCCGAGAATTTTTTGATCGTGGATTCCGGACTTAGTAGTAGGGAGATACATTCATTTCCTTTGTATCTCCACTCATGATGAACTATCGGGACGATAATAGATCTAAGGAAACAGCATTGGAAGGCAAAATGATTGATGAGTCAATTCTTACTATTTGATTAAATACGAATGGAAAAAGATTATCCGTGTAGTAATAAAATTGATTAATTCGGATTATAAGTATTTGCTGAAGTTTTAGATACTTCTAATACATCGAGATCGCATTCGACCATTGCTTGAGCTGGATGGCAATAAATTGTCACGTCCAGTTCTTTGGGGGGGGGAAAGGGAAAAAGAGCCTATCCCAATAACAAAAAAACCTGAATTGAGCGATCCCATATTAAGAGCTAAACTAGCAAAAGGTATGGGACATAATTATTATGGAGAACCCGCTTGGCCAAATGATCCTTCGTATATTTCTCCAGTCGTTATTTCAGGTACTATTGCATGCACTGTTGGGTTAGCTGTTTTGGAACCTTCAATGATTGGTGAACCTGCGAATCCTTTTGCAACACCCTTGGAAATATTGCCGGAATGGTATTTTTTCCCGGTATTTCAAATACTTCGTACAGTACCTAATAAATTGCTAGGTGTACTTTTAATGGCTGCTGTGCCTGTGGGATTATTGACGGTACCGTCTTCGGAAAATGTTAATAAATTTCAGAATCCTTTCCGTCGTCCGGTGGCTACAACAGTTTTTTCAATCGGTACCGTCATAGCTCTTTGGTTAGGTATCGGAGCAGCTTTACCAATTGATAAATCTCTCACTTTGGGATTATTTTAGAAATTATTAAGCAGTTTTTTTTCACTCGAAAAGAAAAATTTTTATGAATTTTCATTCAGATTCGGGAACAAAGATTTGTTTCCAGACCCATGACCAAAAAGTTTGACAAAAAATAAAAACTATCTTAATCAAGATAGTTTTTATTTTTTGGTAAATTGACCAAAAAACGTTTTTTCAAAGCTTCCGAAACTTGTTTGATTGATTCTTTCCCAAAATTCTTTATCTTCATCAAATCATTCTCACCATAATCCAATAAATCGGCTACGGTATGCACATTGACTCTTTTCAGACAATTATATGCTCTAGCAGGTAATTCTAACTGATCGATAAATATGTGTTTGAGAGCAACATCTTTCGTCATTTGTTCCATATCCGTCGATACGAATTGAATGGTAGAGTGGGATAGATCAGATTCAGGTTTCTCTTTCGTCCCAGAATTTTTCTCTTTCCCCCCGGGGTTCATTGAAGGAATGAATAAATCAATTAGATTTCGAGAAGCTTCATAAAGTGCTTTTTCCGGAGTAAGACTTCCATCAGTCCAAATTTCGAGAAGAAGTATTTCTTTAGTCTTCTCTCGACTTCCGAAGGAATGGACGCTATAATTTGCATTCCTGATTGGCATAAAGACGGCATCAATAGGGAAAAAACCCTCTTGAGATTTTTGTGAATTCTCCATACGATATCCACGATCTTTTTCTATATCCAATTCAATATCCAATGAAATTTTTCCAGTTATTGTTGCTATATATTGTGTGTTATCGATTACGTGAATGAGAGATGATCCTTGAATATCTCGGGCAGTTACTTCACTAGGTCCTGAGACGGAGATATATGCTTTTTGGGGTTCGGGAGAATCACTTCTCAAAATAATTTCTTTCAAATTAATCAAAATATCATGAATCGATTCCCGGATACCATTTATTGCAGAATACTCGTGTTTAATCCCCTTAATCGTAGCAGATGTAATCGATGCTCCTTCAATTTCATCGAGTAATGCCCTACGCATAGCTATTCCAACCGTATTGGCCTGACCCCTCCTGAAGGGTGAAATAGCAAATCGCCCATAAAGTAAACGCTTACTCTCCGTCCTGGATTCGATGCATCTCCATCGCAACAATGTCCGAGTCGAGATCTCAATCTCTTCCTGAATCATATGAATAGCTCCCTCCGAAGCAGTTTTTTATACACGTCTCTTTCCGGGAGGTCTACATCCGTTATGTGGCATGGGTGTCACATCGCGGACAAAACTTAGTACTATACCACTCCTGCGAATGGCTCGTAGTGCGGTATCTCTACCTGGACCTGGACCACTAATCATAACCTCAGCTTGTTTCAAACCTCGATCAATCAAAATTCGAATAGCATTTTCTGCTGCTGTTTGCGCAGCGAAAGGTGTACTTTTTCTCGCACCTTTGAATCCGCAAGCGCCGGCGGAGGACCAGGAAACAACTCGTCCACGTGTATCCGTAATAGTTACAATTGTATTATTGAAACTTGCTTGAATATGAATAACTCCTCTGGGTAATCTACGTCTACTTCGACGTAGATTCATTTCTTCCATAGAATTTGGCATGGTTTGATGTATATATAAGACGGTAATTTCAGTTCGAGCAAATAATCATTTATCTAACCCTGTTTTTGTTTGTGCTTTGGATTCGAACAAACCACCATCACCCGTTTCCGACGACGAATTAATCGACAATTTTCACAAATTTTACGAACGGAGGCGCGAATCTTCATTTCCGGTATCTCCATCTTTGATTACTTCTTCAATCAGTGGAGGATTTTGCACGAAGTCTGTATGTTATACGACCTTTTGTTAAATCATACGGACTCGATTCCACCCTAACCCTATCGCCCGGTAGTATCCGTATATAATTCCGTCTGATTTTTCCTGAGATATGAGTCAAAACTTGACATCCATTATCTAGACGGACTCGGAACATTGCATTGGGAAGGGATTCCGTAACCACGCCTTCCATATCAATCAAATTCTGTTTTTTCATCAGCGGGGGGGTTGTTCTTTTTCAATCACCAATATCACTGACAAGGGACCAGCCAGATTTTTTCGTGGGGAGTTTTTTTTTGCTTCGCAGAAATTACCATACATAACACAAAAGTTCTCCTCCAATTTTTTTTTCTCGAGCTTCTCGATCAGTTACAATTCCTTCAGAGGTTGAAAGAATTACAATGCCCATTCCGCCCAAAATTTTTGGAATTTCTCTATAATTAGAATATATTCGTAAACCTGGTTTACTAATTCTTCTTGGAGTTGTTATGTATGGTTCTCTTCTCCCACCTCGATATTTCGGATTCAGTATCAAAATATTTTTCGCATTTCGTTGATCATCAATGAAATTTTCCGTGAAACCCTCTCTTGAAAGAATCTTTGCAATACCTCTATTTGTGTTCGTTGCAAATACTTGGACTATATCTACCTTTCTCAAATTCGCGTTTCTTATGGAAGTTATCATATCGGTGATGGCATCGTTACTCATAAAAACGTAAAAACTCCTCGAATTAATTGATCAGGAACCTTTGGATAAAAAAATATTCATAAAACTTCCGGTGCTAATGAAATTATTTTCGTGAAATTAGAGCCTCTCAATTCTCTAGCTATGGGACCAAAAACACGAGTTCCTCTTGGATTATTTTCTCGATTAATAGTAACTGCTGCATTATCATCAAATTCTATTACCGAACCGTCAGTTCGTTTAATTTCTTTGCGGGTACGCACAATAACTGCTCTAACTATTTCTGATTTCTTCGTGGGCATATTCGGAACTGCTTCCTTAACTACAGCGACGATAACGTCACCAATACCTGCGTATTCACGATCATTTGTTCCTGTCACTCGAATACACATTAATTTCTGAGCTCCGCTATTATCTGCGACATTTGAATGGGTTTGAGGTTGAATCATTTTTATTTCCCACAGTCTCTCCTCGAAGATTTTTTTATTCCTTCGTGAGGGATTGAATATATATTCCATCTTCTTGCGCTTATTGTTTATCAATTAATATTGATTCCGACAAAAGCAGTACGTATAGGCATTTTATAGGCAGCAATTTTCATTGCAGCTTTCGCAACATTTTCGGATACTCCGCTTATCTCATAAAGTATTTTTCCCGGTTTGGCAATAGCTACCCAATATTCCGGAGATCCTTTTCCGGATCCCATTCGTGTCTCTGCTGGTCTTGCAGTGATCGGTTTGTCAGGGAATATACGAATCCATAACTTTCCGCCCCGACGGGCATATCGAGTAATAGCTCGTCGTCCAGCTTCTATTTGTCGGGCTGTAATCCAAGCAGGTTCAAGAGCCTGTAAAGCAAATTTTCCGAAACAGATGGAATTACTTCGGGTAGCGATTCCTTTTAATCTTCCTCTATGTTGTTTACGAAATTTTGTTCTTTTGGGGTTATAGTCGATATCGCTACTTCAGAACTGGACGTGATAATTTCTTAGCATCCGGCTCCTCATGAACCAAAAATGAAGGCATTTTTTTATTAGGTATGCAGGGATTTGAAGAAGAATGAGGCATAAATTCATGGGCGGATATGAACTCTTAAACAATTTCGTATTGAGTCATCGGTTTATTCCGCCATCCTATCTCTGAGTTTTTAATCATTTCTCCAAAATTCCTTCGTTTTCATTGTCTTCTATCTTTCGATTGGGTTTTTTTCCGCAGCGTAGCCATTAAATTATTGGTCGGGTCTCTTAGTCCTCACCGAATCAAAGCTCTGGATTCCTTTTGTTTTGTGATACCGTTCGAGAATTTTTGGTTTCTGACCAAACCATACGATTGGTTGTGCTTCTCATTCCGCTTCGTGAGAGAATAATCAATAATCCATTATTCCCACGGAAAATTCACCGAAAAAAATTCTTATGCAATATTCTTCGGTTTGTTACTTGGTTCATTCCAATATAAAACTATGAATTATTTTCTAGTAAAAACTAGATCTTCATAACTCCGATTCGTGTATCGGAGTTCGGAAAAAACGAGTCACACACTAGGCATAACAATACAATTTTTTTTACCGCATCGAATATTCGATGAAATCGCTCGAATTCTTGAAAAGAATTTATTCCTCGTTCTTGAATATCCAAACCTTTATACCCAAAACTCCATACACGGTTTGGGCTGCGTAATAGCAATAATTGATTTTGGCTCGAATGGTCTGTAAAGGAACCCTGCCCTCCCGTGCCCATTCAACACGTGCTATTTCGGCCCCATTCAGACGTCCCGATATTTGTATCTTAATACCTTCGACATCTCCTTTTTTTGCCAATTCGATAGCTTTTCTGACCGTTCTTCTGAAAGCTACTCTGTTTTCTAATTGTAGTGCAATATATTCTGCAAGAATGTTAGGTTCACCATAAGGTTTAGGTATTTCAACCAAGCTCAGCCCGAGTCTTTTATTCACGGGGTCTAATGTGTTCTGCACATTGATTTTTAATTGATCCATTCCGCGATTACGATTCTCTACTAAGAGAGCCGGAAATCCCGTATGTATTTCAATTCGGATCAGATCCGTTTTCCTTTCAATCCCAATATGTGTTATTCCACCATAATTAGACGAATTTCTAATATGTTCACGCACGTAGGATTTGATGCAATTACGTATTTTTTCATCCCCTTCACATAATCCGGAGTATTCATTTGGTTCTGCAAACCAATATGACCTATGATTTTGTGTTATACCAAGTCTAAAACCGAGTGGGTTTATTTTCTGCCCCATAGCCTTCTTATTTCCCGAATTTTCTCAATGAGATTTTATTACGCCACCCGGAATCCATTCTCATCACAATGGTTATATGACAAGTAGGTTTGTGTATGGGATAGGTCCGTCCCCGAGCTCCGGATCTGATTCGTTTCAAAAAACTTCCTCCGTCCACTTGAATTGCATCTATGAATAAATCAGTTTTACTCAGTCCGAAATTATGATTTGCATTCGCTGCGGCAGAAGAAAGTAATTGTGATATCGAATCACATACTCGATACGGCATGAATTCCAATATCATCAGCGCCTGTTCATAGGCACGACCACGTATTTGATCAACCACCCTTCGCGCCTTATGCGGAGACATACGTATATATTTAGCTGAAGCCTCAATTCTTGGATTGGAAGTTGTAGTATCCATTCGAGATCATTCCTCTCCCAGCTAACGCCGAGATTTTTTATCATTTCTTGCGTGTCCCCTAAAAGTGCGGGTAAGTGCAAATTCCCCTAGTTTGTGACCAACCATACGATCCGTTATATAGATGGGTAAATGTTCTCGTCCATTATGAATTGCGATTGTATGACCAATCATTACAGGTACAATTGTCGAGGCACGAGACCATGTTACTATTACTTCCTCGCTCCCCCCGAAATTCAAAATTTCGATCTCTTTCAATAAATGATTAGCTACGAAAGGACCTTTGCCTAATGAACGTGTCATTGTTGATGACTCCTTCTACCCCACTTTATCATTTCCTAAGCCATTCTACGACGTAGAATGAGCGTGTCACTGTATTTATGTCTCTTTCGGCTTCTTCTTCCCAGTGCAGGGTGACCCCAAGGAGTAAGGGGCTTCTTCCGTCCGATAGGTACTTTTCCTTCCCCCCCCCCATGGGGATGATCTATAGGATTCATTACTACCCCCCTGACACTCGGACGTTTACCTAACCAACGTCTAGAACCTGCTTTACCCAGTTTGAGGTTATTTGCATCGATATTACCAATTTGTCCTATCGTGGCAAAACACTTTTGAGGAAGTGAGCGAATTTCTCCTGAAGGTAATTTTAATGTGACTAACTGGCCCTCCTTCGCAAGAATTTTCGCAGTAGTCCCAGCAGCTCTGACTAATTGGCCTCCCCTTCCTGGTTTTGTTTCTATATTATGGACAGAAGCACCTAAAGGCATATTGGTTGAAGTGGACTTCGATGTATGCGTAGACCCTTCCCGAACTGTACAAGCTCCGTTTGGAGCATACAGCTCTCCGGATGCTTGGAAGTAAAAATATTTGATGTTTTGTTTCTTTACTTTTCTTTATCCTTGGTTTTTTCCATCATCTGGCTTTTTTCCTTTTTTCCCATCTCCATTTAGCATCAGAAAGAATGATTTCATTTATTTACGTTTGATAGGTATGACTTAGGAAGTGGTGTAGAAATCTTGATTGCACAAATTATTGTACCTAGTTAGAATTC